AACGCAAAAAAAAGCGGGTATAGTTTAGTGGTAAAAGTGTGATTCGTTCCGTCAGGAATTGGCATAGGTGAACTTTCTTTCATGCACTCATGCTACGATAGAAACTATATTTCTATATAGGTTCATAACCTCTCCTATGAATACCATGGTTTAAGGAGTTGTATAAATTCTCGTAATTTACGATCTGGAATGAGAAAATGAAACACATCATTCAATTCCATCGAGATGGCGAAACAGAATGTTCTCAAGGTTAGATTAATATTTTAAACCATTAAATATCAATCAAAGATCCATGGATAACAAGAAGTTATTCTTATTTTTTTTTATTTTCATCGTAACTAAATCTTCAACTTTTGTAAAAAGAAAAGTTGAGTCGAATAGCTAGAGAACGGTGACTTTGGTTTACTTAGGTCACTGGCATTTCGTTCGAGCTCGGTGGAATTTGTCTTTCCTGTAGGATCGGAGTCTATAGAAATAGGGAACGAAGTAACTAGAAAGATTAATTATTCAACTATGGAGATTAATAAAATTTTTTCATTTGATCTTTCTAAAAGGATCATCTATAAAGTGAGTAGGTATTATTTAATATGCCCTTAACGGGCAGGAAAAAGGAGATAAAAAACAAAACAAACTAACATAGATGTTATGGGACCCAAATTGAATTGATAATGAAAATCAAGGAGGAAAAAGAGAGGGTAAAAAAGAGGAGAGAAGGCTTGAATACCCTTCCTCCTTCTTAACACCCCTTTATATCTCTCTCCCATGGAGGAGCCGAATGAAATGAAATTTTTATGTTCGGTTCTGGATTAGAGGCGTTAATCCACGCCGACTATAACCCCTAGCCTTCCAAGCTAACGATGCGGGTTCGATTCCCGCTACCCGCTCATATTGCTTACATGAAATCAAGATTTCATGTGAATATCTTGATTTCCATATAACTTTTCTTCGATTCTTTCTTCGCCAAAACTCATCCTGGATAGATAAAAGGATGAGTTGTCCCCGAAAATCCCAGGGAATAGTGGAGAAAAGAAAGAGCGTCCATCGTCTAATGGATAGGACAGAGGTCTTCTAAACCTTAGGTATAGGTTCGAATCCTATTGGACGTAATACTCTTGTATCAATTGCAATTGTTAAAAATCTTTTGCGCTCAATGAGGTTTAAACTCAACCTCCCGTTTTGAACGATTGATCCAATCGGGAAATATTCATTTTTTTTGTTCTCGAAGTAGAAACAGTTCGGTATTTTCCTGAATACCTTCTTTCAAAAGAGCTTCTGCTTGTTCCGTGAATGTTCCAGTAGAACGTATAATTTCCCCAAATTGGGGTTTATATTTTAATAAATAGCTGCGTAACTCGCCAATAAAGTTTCTAACTTGTGTTATCTCTAATACATCCAAATATCCATTCGTTCCAGTATAAATCATAGCTATTTGTTCTTCCACTGTCAAAGGATCTGATTGAGATTGTTTGAGCAACTCGCGTAAGCGTTGGCCTCTTGCCAATTGATCTTGAGTAGCTTTATCAAGATCAGAAGCAAATTGTGCAAAGGCTTCTAATTCTGCAAGTTGGGCTAACTCCAATTTCAATTTTCCAGCTACTTTTTTCATTGCTTTCCTTTGAGCCGCAGATCCTACTCTGGATACGGAAATGCCTACATTAATAGCAGGTTTTATTCCTGCATTGAATAGATCAGCCGATAAGAAGATTTGTCCATCAGTAATGGAAATTACATTAGTGGGAATGTATGCTGAAACATCTCCAGCTTGAGTCTCTACTATTGGTAGAGCGGTTAAACTACCCCCACCTAACTGAGAATTTAATTTAGCTGCCCTTTCCAAGAGACGGGAATGCAAGTAAAAAACATCTCCCGGATAAGCTTCCCGGCCGGGTGGTCTTCTTAATAAAAGAGACATTTGTCGATAAGCTTGTGCTTGTTTGGAGAGATCATCATAAATTATTGATGTATGTTGTTCTTTATACATGAAGTATTCGGCTAAAGCTGCTCCTGTGTAAGGAGCAAGATATTGTAACGTAGCGGGAGAATCCGCAGTTTCCGCTACCACAATTGTATATTCCATTGCGCCACATTCTCGGAAAGTATTAACTACCTGAGCCACGGAAGAAGCTTTTTGACCAATAGCTACATAAACACATATGACATTTTGACCCTTTTGATTGATAATCGTATCTGTAGCTACTGCTGTTTTGCCGGTCTGCCTGTCTCCAATAATTAATTCTCGTTGACCGCGTCCTATAGGGATCATGGAATCAATAGCAATAAGCCCCGTTTGAAGAGGTTCATATACAGAACGTCTCGAAATAATACCTGGAGCGGGAGATTCGATCAATCGAAATTCGGAAGATGAAATTTTATCCTTACCGTCAATAGGTTGGGCTAGCGCATTTACAACACGACCCAAATAAGCTTCACTTACTGGTATCTGAGCAATTTTTCCTGTTGCTTTCACGGAACTGCCTTCCTGTATCATCAAGCCATCACCCATTAATACAGCTCCAACATTATTTGATTCTAGATTTAGAGCAATCCCTACTGTACCATCTACAAATTCGACTAATTCCCCCGCCATTATTTTATCAAGACCATGAATACGAGCAATGCCATCTCCTACTTGAAGTACAGTGCCAATATTAACGACTTTGACTTCGTTATTATATTGCTCGATTTGTTTCCGTATCATATTACTAATTTCATCGGGGCGAATAGTTACCATTAAATTAACACTAGTTCATTCTCTTTTTAAAAATAAGACCTATAAGCATATATATAATATAAAGCTTATATATATAAGCTTATCTTTCTATTCATGAGCATATATATATATTATATAAGCTCACCTGTTATGTTTTTCATGGCTCTAAGGAGGCCGATATGATGATCGATCGTACGTAAATGTAACTCGTTATTCAAACGACTATTCAGAGTTCGCAGAGCTCTTTGGACAGCTTGGCGAGAAACTTGTTGTTGGACTTGTTCAATTACTCTTTGTTGTTCCAAGCGAATGGTCTCATTCTTGGAATCCTCTAATTGTTCCAAATTCGTAGAAGTAGCATTGATGAAGTCCTCTTTTTCCCGTTTTATTTGGGAGTATCCGTTTATCCGGATTTCCCCCGCTCTCTTCTCTACTTCCCGTAAACGAACCCGAGCTTGTTCGAGCTGATTGGTAGCTGATTCACATAGTTCTTCTGAATTCCGAATAGTAGTCAATATTATATTTTTACGATTATCTAATATATTACTTAATGAAAGTAGATTATCAATTCAAAAATTGAACCATTTTCTAATCTCTTCCCAAACCGAACACGAACCTTTCAATTCATTCGGCTTTCCTGCTCAGGTTTTTTATGGGAGCACGTATAAATCCCTTTTTTCACCAAGCCTGCCCTTTCTCTTCATATTACGTAAAAATAGGATCAATCTATCAAAGACCGAAATCTCCGAAGGGCTCTTTCGCCAAAAGGGATTTTTGATTATCGACAAAGTTGTTCTTGTGTGTGTTCCTTCTTCGCGTTACCTTTCCCTCTTTCCCCTTTTTTATTTACATTCGTGTTTACTCTTTACTCTTTCTTGAATAATTTACCTTCTGTGTAGGTCGTCGGGTCAGCATTTAAACCAAAAAAAATTGGATGGGAGATTAGGATTTTTTTCAGTCCATAGATCAATTCATTCCAGTGATATGAATGTTATATATCGGATCAATCTCCAACTATGCCTTTGGACCCATCTAATACTGGCATAGCGGCGGAAAGAGTACCCAATTATGCTTGGACTTCAAGCAATTCAGCTTTAACCATTCTAATGGTATCCTCTTATTGGTTGATACAACAGGTGATATCCCAATCAATCACGAAATGCTATAGTTCTTCCATACTCATTTCCCGTTAGAAGTAATTCGTTTAGATCATGCACTTTTTAGATAGAAAAGTGCAGCTGGTTGGACCCAGCCATATTATTCAATATATACAACTCGCACACACTCCCTTTCCAAAATAGATCAGTACACCAAGCACCACGCTTAGATTTATTATATTTGTTTCTAAAATATTGGTATTTAACTCTAAACCCCCAGCGGAGGGCCAATAAACCAGGGAAATCAAAGAATAAGTTACATTTTTCATACGCTCTCCCCTCATAGATAAGGATATTGAAGTTTTACAAACAAAGTTTTTTCTCTGACTTGATCATATTTTTTGAGTTCCAGAAAAATAGATTTTGATTCTTTAGTCAGACTTGGGGTCCGTGTCTATAAGTAAGGATGCTTTTTAAAACAAAAAACTTTTTTGGCACATTTGGTCGTTTAAGTGTAACGAGTCTTTCTGATCGGAAAAGTGAAGTATAGCAAAAGAGCCCATCATTTGCTGATCATTTGGATCAGTCCCCCCTATTGGCTGAACAAGGAAATGATTAGAGTAAGGTACTAATCATCATGAGGGGTACGAATCTCTGTTTTTGAGATCAAACAAAGGGATTTGCAAATAAAAGTGCTAGAGCTACAACTAGCCCATAAATAGTTAAAGCTTCCATAAAAGCTAAACTTAGCAGTAACGTACCTCGTATCTTACCCTCTGCTTCTGGTTGTCTCGCAATACCTTCAACAGCTTGACCCGCAGCAGTGCCTTGGCCAATACCAGGTCCAATAGAAGCGAGGCCCACGGATAATCCGGCAGCAATAACGGAAGCAGCAGAAATCAAGGGATTCATGGTAATCTCCTCTTACTAAGGTTGATAAATGTTTGATAATACAACAATTTTTTTCTATTGATTTGATTGTTCACCAATGATTCGATTAGTGAACCCTTTTTTTTTTGAACAACTAAAACCCAACGAGATCTTATTATGATATTGGAGGTGATAATATTACCAAATAAGGTAACTCGCTACTGTTATAGAGATGCTTTTCCTTTGCAATATCTGAAGAATATATGCAGATTTTGATTCATTTAAGACATGGGGGATCCCCTGCATAATACCCCATTTTTTTTTCTAGGTATTATATAAGTTAATATATTAATATATTTGGGTCATATATGCATATACATATATTACATAACGCAAACTATGCGCATGAAATACATTCTAGATTTAGAACAAATTCATTGTTCTACACCCGGGTACATATTTGACTCAACCACCTCCCCTTAGGGAACCTGTTCCTTTCTGGTTGAATAGAGAGATATAAATGTACAAATAGATAAATCTAATCTATTCTATCTAGTAATTTTATTGACGGGATGAGTAGTTTGCTCATCCTAAATAATCCTAGTAATAGATTACTAGATGAATTATTGAATCCTTGATTTCGTACAGGTATAATCTAAACGGAAAGAACATCCCTTTTGTGCCATACATATCAAATTATTTATGAATTTGAACAATACTTAAAAAAGATTATGTGCAATCAATTGATTAATGATGACCCTCCATGGATTCTCCTATATAAGCTGCGGCTAAAGTTGCAAAGATCAGAGCTTGAATACCGCTTGTAAATATACCTAATAACATTACAGGTATAGGAACTACTAAAGGTACCAGAGAAACAGGAACGGCAACTACCAATTCGTCAGCTAATATATTCCCAAAAAGTCGAAAACTAAGTGATAAAGGTTTTGTAAAATCCTCTAATATATTAATTGGTAAAAGTATTGGAGTCGGTTGAATATATCTACCAAAATACCCTAAACCCTTCTTTGTTAGACCTGCATAAAAATATGCTATTGATGTGAGTAAAGCTAAAGCAACTGTAGTATTAATATCATTTGTAGGCGCGGCTAACTCTCCATGAGGTAATTTGATTATTCCCCAAGGGAGAAGAGCGCCTGACCAGTTAGAAACAAAGATAAATAAGAACATAGTTCCTATAAAAGGAACCCAAGAACCATATTCTTCTTCGCCAATCTGAGTTTTAGTCAAGTCTCTAATAAATTCGAGAACATATTCAACAAAATTCTGACCACCGGTCGGAATGGTTTGTAGATCTCTAACGGCTATAGTAGCTGAACCCAATAGGACAGCAATGACAACCCAGGAGGTAATAAGTACCTGCGCATGAACTTGAAAACTGCCTATTTGCCAATATAAATGTTGGCCTACCTCCACGCTGGATATGCGGGAGATATTATTCAATGTGCTAATAGTAGAAGATTGTATAATATACATATAACCCTTTGCGAAACAAAAAGAAACTTCAATCAAAAATAATTTATTTTGGTGGAATGACCGATTCCTTCATTATTTAACCCTAATCAGAGATTTTGCAAAATTGTATAACGGAATGGTTATTTACTCAAGAAGATTTCTTGATTGCAAGAAAAATATTTATGGTTATTTTAATCTATTCTCTTCAATTTTAAAATAGTGGTCCACCCAATCAATTTAATCTTACAATATCTTGGAAGAGTAGACAACTCAGATCTAGGCCTCCCGTTTTTCTGTTTCCTTTTTCCCTTTCACATAGTTATAGTAACCTACCTTCACAAATTGCTGAAGTTAATTCTCTGAGGATCAATCGAATTGAAGTTATAGAATCATCATTGGCTGGAATTGGAATATCCACAACATCTGGATCACAATCTGTATCCACTAAGCAAATTGTTGGAATACCCAAAGTTCTACATTCCTTGATAGCTTTGTATTGCTTTTTCTGATCAACAATTATGACAATATCGGGCAACCTTGTCATGTATCTAAGCCCGCCTAAATATTTCTGCAATTGGTCCAATTGTCTCTTGAGCCTTGCTGCTTCTTTCTTCGTAAATCGACGGAATCCCCCTGTATTTTGCTTTTTCTTCAAATATTTCAACCTTCGAAGTTTCATTTTTGTAGTGGACCAATTAGTTAACATACCACCGAGCCATTTTTGGTTAACATAATGACAGCGAGCTCTTAAAGCGGCTGATTTAGTAGCAGCAGCTGCTGGATTTTTTGTACCAACTATCAGAAATTGTTTTCCTTTACCTGCTGCATCAAACACCAAATCACAGGCTTCTGATAAAAAACGAGCAGTTTGAGTCAGATTTATAATATGAAGCTTTCTGCGCTCTGTAAAAATGTAAGGTGCCATTTTAGGATTCCATTTTCTAGTTTTATGACCGAGATGAACTCCTGCTTTCATCATCCTTCCCAATTTTATGTTCCAAGAATGTTTCATCATTCCCTTTTCTCTTCTTGATTTCCATTTTTCGAAATAACGAAATACCATGAACTGGAATATCTAACTATTAATTCCAACGGAATCAATTACATCTCAAAGATTGCGTGTCCATATCATACGTGGTACGAGCGATCCATTTTATTCGATATCCTTATTATAGGATAGATCTAACAATAAATTCATCCATTTATAAAAACTACTTTTTTTGTTTAATAGTTGGCTCCATTGTTTCGTGATAATAGTGCATGTTCTCAATGGGAAAAGCAGATATTTTTTTATGATGAGATAAAATATCTTTCACTTTGTTGCTAAATAACTTGCGATTTCCCGTTCTCGGATCAATTTTGATCTGTCTCCTCCTTAAAGGGTTGAATCCAGTACCCACAGGTATCACCCCCCCGAGAATAACATTTTCCTTCAAGCCTTTCACCCAATCAATACGACCTTGAAGAGCAGCTTTAGCTAAGACCCGAGTAGTTTCCTGAAAACTTGCTTCTGATAGAAAACTTTGAGTATTCAAAGATGCCTTTGTTATTCCCAATAACATGATTCGATAGTTTATTGCCTCCTCTAGGGCACGATTCATTCGTTGTGCTCGTGATAATCCAATGAGTTCCCCGGGTAAAAAAATATTACCCATTACATATTCAAAATTTTGATTTTCCGAATTTTCATCAATTAAAACTTTTGATGTCATTTGGCGTACAATAATCTCTATATGCTTATCAGAAATTTGTACTCCTTGGGATCGGTAAACCCTTTGAATCTGATTGACTAACTGAATCTGAGTTTGCTCCATAGTTATCCTAGCACTGATGAATGACCCCCAAAGTCTTCCAAGGATTTTTGGCATGTCTCTGTTCCAATTTTGAACATTTTTTTTAAAATTTTTGGATATTGAATTAGTCGAACGGGCTTCTGACAATTGTTCAATTTTAGGAAGACCTTGAATTATATCATCGGTTGTTAATCTTTCATATAACAAAGTGATCAATGTATCCCCTTCGTAAATAATTTCCCCATAATGACTATGAACAGTTGCTCCTCCAGTACCCAAATAGGGTTTAGCCAATCTTATTACTAAAGATTCCTCATGAATGGCTATAATTTGACCAGATTTGGGAAATGGTTCATTTTCGGATATATATTCACTTTCACAAATCAATTGTCCAAGGCTAACTACTGGAAATGTTTCTTCGGGAGAATTGGATAAGGGGGAGCACCAATCAGAATTAAAGAAATCGGAAATGATATTCCTGCATGGATCGAATTTATAAATTCCCGTATTTTCATCCATAAAATAGCATTTAGGTACTTGGAAAGTTTTAGAGTAGTTCTCAGAGATTGAATGTTTCTTTAGCAAAACTTTATTATAAGTTATGAAATGGGAGTATGAAAAACGGTTAGCAATAATATGTAAATGACCCAAGAGACCCAATGATTCAATGATTTGTATAATCGGATCCTCTCGAATTGATTTGTTTACCATACTGGAACATTTTTTTTCCTTGAATAGAACGATTTGTAAATAGTCAGACGGCGACAAAACCATAAAGGATTTATCCTTTTTCTTCTGATTGGGTAATGAGTGAATAGTGCCTTGATTTTTATTCAGTAATTTACTTTTATCATCAGAACAAAAAGAATTAGTGTGATCTAAGCTATTATGAAACATAACATCGGAACTTGTTGTATTGTATCTTTCTGCCCTATCAAAAAGGGGGTATTGCTTCAAGCTAATTCGAAGCATATTGATAACCTTCTTATTTGTTCTTACTGAAATAAGAGAAGCATAAGCCCTGTTTATTTTATTTCCAAAAGAATTTGAATTTTCCCCAATTGAATTACCCCCGAGGGTCACCCCATATTTGGAACCTTCTGAACTGTCAATTCTGTATTGAGGGTTATTCAATACAGCAAAAATTTTATTTCTCTGTAGAATGCCTTTTCTGGGTATTCTAAGAATGAAATCAGGATAAGAGATTGTTCGCTTTCCCCATTCTTTATCACACCGCAACGGGACAATGAATCGATTTGTTTCCTTTTCTCGTTTTACTCTGGTCGTTTTCTTTTTCACCGCCACTCCAGAATTCTCAGAAAGAATGCTGGGATAGATAGAGTCCCAATGTTTAGGAGATATGATTCGATCTGTTTGGGGATAACTTAAGATTTGTTCTTTTTTTTCTTCCTCGGAGCAGTTTGAGTCAACTGATTTGTGGATCACTTGGTCCACCGAACAATTTGGAAGTGATTGATGTTTGTCAAAAAGAAGTTGAACATTCACTTGATCTTGATCTTTATGAAATGAGAAAGGTACTACAACAGATCCATACATATCTCCTGATAATACCCAGAAATGAGTTGTCTTGAGTATGAAATGAACATTACTATAATTTCTGTGGGCATGACACACATGGGTACTCCAATGCATTTCTCCCTTTAGGTCAGAATATATATGTTTCTGAACTTTTTCTTTGAAAGGAGAGGTTCTAGCACGAACCTCGGCAATAACCTGTTCCGATTCCACATATTGATCATTTTGAACCAAAAGCAAACTTTGTGATGGAATGGTCAATTTTTGTACTTTATCGTGACCATCAACAAGAGTAACGATAAAGTTATTGTAACATATATAAGCAGGATGCCCATGACGCGTACGTGTAGGAAAAAGAAAATTTTCATTAAATTTCATTTTTCCGTTGAAAGGGGCTCGTACTTGTTCCGTAATATCACCTGTAAATACCCCACCGGTATGAAAAGTCCTTAGTGTTAGTTGGGTTCCTGGTTCCCCAATTGATTGACCCGCAATAATACCAACTGCTTCTCCTAATTCAATTAAGTTATCGTGAGTGGTACTCCGACCATAACATAATTGGCAAATCCAGGATATACCCTTACAAGTAAAAGGGGTTCGTATATATATTGGTTGTGCTTGTAGATTCCGTAATTGGTCGGCAAGTCTAGTCCCAATACCCTGATTACGTGTGGCAATGCATCTTCCATTCATATATACATCGTCTGCTAACACACGGCCAATCAGTGTTTGTGTTTGTAGAACAATTTGATTTTTTATCCTTTCTCGACCTCGACTGAGACTTACAAAACTACCTTGGATAGTGCCACAATCCGCTCTGCGTACAACGATGTGTTGAACTACTTCTACAAGTCTACGCGTCAGGTATCCAGCATCTGCTGTTCGCACGGCAGTATCCACAACTCCTTTACGAGCGCCATAACAGGAAATAATATATTCTGTTAAAGAGAGTCCTTCGCGAAAATTTCTTTGAATGGGTAAATCAATTATTTTACCTTGAGGATCTGACACTAATCCTCTCATACCTACTAATTGGTGAACCTGAGATGTACTTCCTCTGGATCCTGAGAAGGACATCATATGTACAGGATTAAAAGGGTCAGTTCTCCTAAAATTTGGATTCATTTCTTGTCTCAAATATTCACTTGTAGCATGCCATATCTCGATCAATTGACGTAGTTTTTCCACTGCATGTACATTCCCGTAATAATGATCTTTTTCCGAAACAAAATCCTGTTGCTCTGCATCTTGGACAAGCCATCCTTTCGATGGTGCTGTTAAAAGATCATCAATTCCTAGTGAAATAGCTGCATCAGTAGCTTGTTGGAAACCTGAAGTCTTAAGTTGGTCCAATATATGTGATGTATATGTCATTCCAAAATGATTTATGAATCTTCTAATAAGCTGTTTCATGGTAGTTTTATCCATCACTTTATTATAAAAGGGCACTTTGAACAAAGGGGTTGTCATAAGAAAAAACCTCCCATTTTTTTTGGAGTAAGATTCAGCAATGGGTTCAAGCCGGAACGGAAGGCTTCCTCGATCTCTATCTTTGCATGAATGAAAGGATCATAAAACTAACAATATGATATTCTGATAACTTATAACGACATTTCTCGGCTGACATAAGCCCACAAGCCTTTCATGGCTTCTTCTATTTCTCGATTCAAACGAGTGCGCCCAACAGTTGTTCGAATGTATCTATTAATAATTTCTCCCACTCTACCTTTTCTTATTTGAAAATCTTCATATATTTCGTAGAAGGTGCCCAAAGGTTCATATTGAACCTCGATAGGAGCTTCCCGGTTGACTGAGTTAATAATAGGGATACCTGTCCCCAGATCTGGGGCCCTCCCCCACCGGAGCCATAAAGGGCTATCTAAGTTAATTCGTTTATGTTCATAAGCCCCGAGCGCATCCTCATAACTGTAAAACGAAGGTGAAATGATCTTATTCTTTGAGTTATATGGATGGTATTTATTTTCATAAATGCCTTGATTATTTTCAAGGGTAGATCTATAAAGTCCGAGAAGCATATCTTGAGTTGGTACACAAAGAGAATCTCCAGTAGCAGGAGACAAGAGATTTATGTGAGAAAACATAAGTAAACGAGCTTCCGCTTGAGCTTCCAGAGACAGAGGTACGTGGACAGCCATCTGATCCCCGTCAAAGTCCGCGTTAAATCCTGCACAAACCAATGGATGTAAACGAATAGCACGCCCTTCTATTAGAATAGGCTGAAACGCTTGTATTCCCAATCTGTGTAAGGTAGGCGCTCGATTTAACAATAGGGGATATCCTCGCAAAACCTCTTTAAGTACGCTCCATATAACGGGCGTCCTATCTCGAATCAGACTTTTAGCAGCTCTTAGGTTGGGAGCAATATGTCGTTCAATTAAACTACGAATTAAAAATGCTTGAAAAAGCTCTACTGCTATTTCGAGGGGTAATCCACATTGATACAATGAGAGAAAAGGACCCACCACAATCACAGAACGACCTGAATAATCGACTCGTTTTCCAAGTAAATTTTCACGAAATCTCCCTTCCTTGCCTTGGATCAAATCTGAGAACGATTTATAAGGCCTATCATGTCTATCTGTTACTGGTTGTCCACCGATGCCGTTATCGAGAAGTGCATCTACAGCTTCTTGGATCAATCTTTTTTGGCCATTAACAGAGTCTGGCAGTGGCGTAAATAATTTTGCCAGGAATTTGGTAAGAGTACGATTTCGAAGGATGAGTTTTCGATAGAGCTCATTTATATCCGATGTAATAATATCACCCTCATCTAATTGAAACATGGGCCTCGGTTCGGGAGGAAGAACTGGTAATAGGCATAAAACCATCCATTCTGGTTTTATATTTGTTTGAATAAAGTGTTTAGTTAATTTCATGCGTCTAACCAAAAAATCCTTTCTTCTTCGAATCATAAACTCTTCCCAATCCGGGACCTCTTCTTCATAAAGAAGATCTTCCTCAAAAAGATCTTTCTCTCCAGTCCCCTCTTTTTCCCATATTTTTTCTATAAGCAATTCTAGGCTCTCCTCCTCTTCAGGAACCTCCTGTTCAAGATTCTTCTTTTTCCACTGTTCCCATTCTCTTTCTATTTCTTCGTCTATTTCTTCGTCTATTTCTTTTTCTATAAGTAATTCTAGGCTCTCCTCCTCTTCAGAAACCCCGTCTTCAGGAAGCCCGTCTTCAGGAAGCCCGTCTTCAGGAAGCCCGTCTTCAGGAAGCCCGTCTTCAGGAAGCCCGTCTTCAGGAAGCCCGTCAAAAACATTTTGGGTTTTCAAAATAGCGTCCAATGTAACCCATTCCATAGATGAACGATCTAGAATAATTTGCAGATCCAGACCAGCTAGTTTTTCTCTTATAGCATTTCCCCCAGTGGTTATTTCTCTCTCTAAAAATTTCCTAAGGTCCCGCCAGGTGATATACTTATGAATCATATCAGTCCAGTATTGATCCTGATATTGGAACGGACCACTTCCAACTCGCAATAAAGTTGGTTTGTTAGCTACAGCCCTAGTAATACAAGAATCGCAATATACTAGGCCTTCTAAATCTTTACGAGTTAGATCTAATAGATTCGCAATATAACTGGGACGTCGTTTAAAATACCAGATATGAACCACTGGGCATGCCAGTTTAATGTATCCCATTCGATATCTTCGAATTCGAGAATCTACAAGTTCAACTCCACAATGTTTACAAAATTGTGAGCCTTCCTCATTCTCAATCACTTTAGGCTTCCCACAAGCACAAACTCCAGTTTTTTTAGGTCCAAAAATTCTTTCACGGAACAATCCATCTCTTTCTGGTTTATTAGTTTCAATATCAAAAGCATAAGGGTTAGTAACCTCTCCGACTCTTTCCCCATTAGGTAAAATTCTTTCAGACCAAGCACGAATCTGTTCGGGCGAAGCTAAGCCAATTTGAAGTTGGCGATGTTTATTTTGGTTAATCATATACATTATTAAAAAATAAAAAAGGAATTTGATTCATAGTAAACGGAAAGTGGAATAGTATAAACTATAGAATCAGAAAACAAAGATTTTTATAAATTTTGATTAAATTTGCTTCCTATCTATCTGAAAATCTTTTGTGGATATAATAGCATGATTCAAGTCTAGAGCTAAAGATCGTAATTCCCGAATAAGCAATCGGAAAGATTCGGGAGTAGTGTCTGGTTCTGGTTTAGGTATTGGTTCTCCAGTAAGAATGGCGCCAAGTATTCTTTTACGACTGTCAATATGGTCAGATTTAAGAGTACCCATCTCGTGTAAGTTATAAGCAACACCAGACCCTTCTAGAGCCCAAACTTCCATTTCTCCTACTCGTTGCCCTCCTCGTCTGGATCTTCCTTTAAGAGGTTGTTGCGTAACCCGTGCATAAGGTCCACTAGAACGTGCATGGATTTTGTCATCCACTTGATGGCATAATTTCGACATATAAGCTATTCCTATTGTAACAGGTTGTTCAAAAACCTCTCCTGTTCTTCCATCAATTAATCTATGTTTTCCAGGATGATCAGGTTCAAATACCCATGGATTAGTTGTTCGCTCACTAGCTTTATAAAGTTCAGAAAACACTAGTTTTCTTGAAGCCTCTTGCTCGTACCTTTCGTCAAAAGTGGCTATTCTATAATGTTTGTTCATCAGTTTCCCTGCTAAACCCAGCAAACATTCAAAGATCTGCCCTACATTCATTCGTGAGGGCACCCCTAATGGATTTAATATCATATCCACTGGTGTTCCATTTTGCAAATATGGCATGTCTTGTCTGGGCAAAACTATGGAAATAATACCTTTATTACCGTGCCTTCCAGCTACTTTATCACCCACTTTTATCTTACGTTTTTGTAAGATATATACATGGATTTCTTTTATAGAATCACCATAGTTATCTTTTTTATGAATCCATCTCACATCGATAACTCGACCTCTTACACCTACTGGTACTTTAAGACAATTTTCTCTTGCATTCGAGAGCTCAATACCGAATATGGCGTGTAATAATCTTTCTTCTGGAGTATATAAGGATTCCTTGGCTGTTTGAGGCGTCAATTTACCAACTAAAACATCACCTGGTTCTATCCAAGATCCTAGCTTTACAAGGCCGTTTTTGTCCAAATGACGGAGTGAATGAGCATCTAAACGAGGTATTTCCCTAGTGATTATCTCGGGGCCCTCGCTCTTCATATATATTCCAATTTCATATCTTACGATCTGGAAAGAAGTATAAATATCTTCATATACCAGACGTTCACTAATAACCACTGCGTCTTCAAAATTGAAGCCCTCCCATGGCATATAAGCCACTAAGATGTTTTTTCCCAAACAGAGCTCCCCCCCTACTGTAGCCGCGCCGTCCGCCATAATTTGTCCTTTCTTTACACATTGCCCTTGACGAATCCGAGGTTTTTGATGTATACAAGTATTGCTATTAGAACGTTGATATAGGGCCAATTCTGTTCTTTTTATTTTTTTTCTAGTGTTTCGATAACCGTATGAAGTGATGCTTCCAGCATCAATATACTTGATGCTTCCTTTTTGTGTGGCTATAGCTACACTTCCTGAATCTAGAGCTACTTGACCTTCCAAGCCAGTTCCGACAATGCATTTTTCAGGTTGAAATGATGCAACTGCTTGACGCTGCATATTGGAACCCATTAAAGCACGATTTGCGTCATTATGTTCAAGAAAAGGAACAAGGCAAACTCCAACGGAAAAGTATTGGTTCGGATAAATATTCCTAAAATCGATTTGCTCCCATGCAAGAACTAAAAATTCTTGTTGATAAAAAGCTGGAGTAACCTGTTCCTCTTGAATACCATGATTTAACGCCAAATGATCACCCGTAGCTATCCGATAGCTTTCATCTTCTCCAGGTAATAGATAAACCATTTCTTCTTTTGATCTCTTAGATATATTATAGTATGGAGTCTGTAAAGAGTCATAAGGACCCAGCGTTGCGTAAATAGATAACGATGCGACAAGTCCAGCGTTCTTTCCTTCGGACGTCGCAATTGGACAAATACGTCCATAATGACTAGGATGAATATCCCGGATCCGGAAAGTAGCAGTTCGAGGTGTTAACCCCCCAGGGCCTAAATGACTCAATTTTCGGCTATGAACTATTTCGGCCAATGGATTAGTTTGATCCAAAAACTGCGATAAGGGGTGTAAACCAAAAAATTCTTGAAAAGTTTTTGTTAATGGTCTTGACTTTACTAAGTCATTAGGAGTTGGTTCAGTTGATGAACGCCTTATCATCAGAGTTGTTTTCACTGTTTGTTCTAAAAGCAGAAGGGCAAATTCAAATTCAATTTGTAATAAATCTGCCACAGAACGTATACGTTTATTCTGAATATGATCTATATCATCCAACGTTCCCCCTCTAAATCGAACTCTGATAAGATAATCAACAGCAGCCAATAGATCTTGTGGTAATAAAAAGATCTCGGTCTCGGGGATATTAAGATTCAGTTTTTTGTTTAGATTTCGCCTACCGATCTTTCCTAATTCACACTTTTGTGAGAAAAACTTCTCTTGTAATTCTTTACATTCAGACTCGGAAAATACCAAATCGTCATTCGTTTCTTCTTCATCGTCGCTGTCCTCTACTTCATCGGGACCGGAGAGTTTTTTATAAAACTCCAAAAGGGCATCTTCCCTTCTCATAGCTTCTAACTCCCGATATGCCTTACGTTCAGGTCCCCCAGAACGAATGTATTTATTGAGCAGGGGAGCATTGTAGAGAATATCTTGGAGATCAAGACCCATAGCCAATAATAGAAGTAGAATAGATATTTTTTGTTTTTTTCTTACAAAAACCCATAACCTTCCTGTTTCATCGATCTCTAATCTTGATCTTCCTCCCCAATCTGAGATTATCGTACCAGTATAAATAAGTTCATTATTTTTTATTTTTGAACGGTAATAAATACCGGGACTTCTTAATATTTGATTGACCACGACTCTATAATTTCCATTTACTACAAAAAATCCTTTGGAACTCATTAAAGGGATTTTTCCAAGAAATACATCTTGTTCATGTATATCTTGACAAGTTCTTTGAATAACCTTTGCTGGTACGCATAATCTAGAGTAATATGTACGGGATTTGTAGACAGCATCTCTCTCTTTAATGGTAGGTTTTTCTAATTCATATCTATTCCCAGAAAGACTAAATTCTAGTCTTTTATCCGAACTCTCAATTTTTGGAAATTTGTGTAGTTCTTCTATTAAGCCTTGATCCAAGAAACGACAAAATCCCTCAAACTGTATTTTACCAAATTCGGGGATTGTAAATGGTGCCTTATTTCCATCTAAGCGCATTGGAAGTTTATCGTCCATAAATTCAGAAGTTTATTTCGTTATTTATTTCTTATTGATCCATATGAATCAATCTGACAAAAATTGAGATGTATATTTCGTTCACTATATCCCGTGGAATTCCACCCATATCCAGATAGATCATTCTAAAATTATAAGAAAAGGAAAAGGTCCCTTGAGACTTTTTATTTCTTTTCTAGTTGACTCAAGCAAGGATTTCCTATTATCCTTTAATCGAGAAAGAAATGCGGATCTATGGTTGGTGACATGGCCAAGCGGTAAGGCAGGAGACTGCAAATCTCCCATCCCCAGTTCGAATCTGGGTGTCGCCTATTCTTTATTCTATATTGAATATTTGCCCCTATTGGTATTAGGTTGGCAACATGAGAAAGTTTAAAATCGGGATACTGTAAACCCTATATCCGACCCCATACGACACGCATTATTGATAGGGGGACTGCCAATTCCCTATACGACAAAGCCTAGTGGTCAGGGGACTCAAAATATTATACCTTGGATTCAAATCCGAGTGTCCCCTCCCTATGTTAGAGTGAACAGTAAATAGAGCAGAATAAAAGCAAAAAAATTGGGAATTCCATTCCATCATTTTTGCGGATAACTTGTGCTGCCCCATATTACCCAATAGAACCTATAGAATGTTGTTTCTTTTTGTCGTGGATGTGCGATACTATAGATAGTTTCTAGTAACTAGTTCTAATAAACAAATGGAATGCTAAATATCTAATATTTACTAGTCAGTTTTAAATGGGAAGGTGGATGATTTACACTTTGCACTATCCTGATTAGTTCTCTTATCATCAGTAATTAATGATTATCATATTAGAATTTTTGCAAATTGAGGCATTGGTATGGATATAGTCGATATCGCTTGGGCTGCTCTAATGGTAGTTTTTACATTTTCGCTTTCACTCGTAGTATGGGGTAGAAGTGGATTATAATATATATATATATATGGTTCATTTTCTAAGCAATTGCCTCGTTTCAAATCATTCTGGAATGATAATATTTCCAATTTCATAAAGATCTTGTACGTAATACTGAATCCTCGGTCATATAGCTAAAATAATATATTCTTGTATTTATGAAGCTTATCCTTTGCGGATATGCAGAGAGAGATTTACCCTAATCTTTCTTGGATTTTACTCTTGCATTCTTCCTCACTCATTCAACTAGTTCTTCTCTTCCCTAGGATGAGTCCATAGTTTTATTCGACTCCAACGAAGAATAATATTTTTACGATAAGAGTTATCGTAAAAATATTAGTTATATATAGAACTTATATATAGGAAGCTGGAATAGTAGGAATCAAAACAAAATAGTGTACGTTTTCATATGTTTTCATCGGATAATTTAAAATTGATCCGATTCAATGTAAATCCTTTCTAGCCTGGAGAAACTGAAACGTGCACATTGCTTGCGTTGATCCGTCTTAGTCATAGATCCTTTCTACCCCATAGATACTGTTTTTTCTTATGTAATTTACAGTTTCATATCCACTATGTACTATTAGTGGATCTGTAAAAAAGACTATTATAAACATGTTAACAACATATTCATAACCTACACCTCTGTTACAACAGTTATGGAATACATAAATAAAAAAAGCTACTAGCCTTGATTTCTTATCAGGCCTAATCCTATGTTATTCAAGCAATGATTTATTCAGATCTAGAGATTAATGTGTATAAGTAGTAAGTACTTATACACATTAATCTCTACCCGGGACCTCTATCACTTCTTTCCGCCTCATGATCCATAGCATTTCTATGGATGCTTTAGTGATCAAAAAGCACTGTAATACAAGTTAATTGCTTCCACTGATCGTTTTTACGTAAATAATGATTAGAAAAGCAGTAGGGACTGAAATGAACAATGCAACAGCAAGAAATGCAAGAATATTTACTTCCATGATTGATTTTCCCTTCGTTTTACAATAACTCGAGATTTGATCTCATAGATTTTTTGAGATCCCAAAATGGATTGAATCCTTAAAGGATGAGGTTCAATCAATAGGATCAATTAGATTAACGGAATATACTAATAAATTTCATTGATTCTTCAATAGAAGTGAAATAGTATAACATGCTATTATACTTTATTCATACTGGATCTAGCAGTTCCGCCCATTGTCCCGCCCATATGGTTCCAATGCCTTAAGATAACCATTTTATGGTAAAAAAAATCTTATTGGGCAAAACTCATTTTATAGATATGGTCAAAAATTGAATCATCATAAAGATGATGATTCATCTGTGCCGATTTGAAGGACACAAAAGTATGATGAAGATTTCTCTGATGGATTATATCCACTGATTGATTCCTTATTTTGATAAGACCAAAAAATAATAAAAACTTACATCCATTAAGTACTCTCGTAATACATATTGAAGGAATCGATCCTACTGATCGGGTAGATTCACAAAAACCATATAATTTATCATCTTTATTGTGATAGGATCTGCGAACAAGTTCACAATCGCAAATATGGGGGCAAATTGCCTATAGTTATCAATACTTAACTAAAATAACCTATAGGGGTTGGTGAATTTACCACAGTGGTACAAGAGACGAACAAGGCCTGAATAGACATAGACCCCAATAAACACGCGGAATAAAAGCACATCGGGGACGGTCTAGCATGAAATGAGTTCTATTTAAAGAACTCACATGTTGCTACCTTGAGTTATACTTAGACATGACAATAGTATATAGCAAGAATATGTATCGGCTAATAGCTGTCATTAGCCCTAAAAACAAACGACAGACAGAACAGGAATTCTCCCGCGTGAAAATTCATTTATCCTGATGCACCCTTTTTACGTAGCTCTCACCAACATAAAGAAAAGGAAAAGTTCCAATTTATCTGGGGAGGAGCATAAGAAAAAAGGGTAAACTTATTCAATTCGACCGGGACTGACGGGGCTCGAACCCGCAACTTCCGTCTTGACAGGGCGGTACTCTAACCAATTGAACTACAATCCCAATAGATCGCCCACTAACTAATCCACAGTACATTATGTTACTGCCGGATCAATAAGACATTGGATGTCTTCATTTCCTCGTATCACTTCGTTCCATTATGTCTATGCATATACATGCATAACACAGATACATCGGTAGTTCGTTTTTGAACTACCCTTTCTTTCATCGATGCCAGAGACTTACATAAATCTATTATGGAGGGACCATGTTTATATTGGGTCGAGCTGGATTTGAACCAGCGTCGGCATATTGCACAACGAATTTACAGTCCGTCCCCATGAACCACTCGGGCATCGACCCAGGAACCATAAATTCAAAGTCTTTAGGATACTCATTTTGTATGGTAAGCTAAAGACTTTATAGCATAATACCCCTAGGGGAAGTCGAATCCCCGTTGCCTCCTTGAAAGAGAGATGTCCTGGGCCACTAGACGATAGGGGCCCGCCTATCATAATTATATTCAAATCTCTATGAAATTGTCAACAGTAGAAGCAAAAAAGAACTAATCTTATGTATGTTAGTGATTTAACATTCCTCTTATTCTATTATTTAGCAATTTATTTGCTAAGAAATAAAAAGTTCACCCAAATTGGAAGTTGTTTATAGATATCGATTTATAATGATCACAGCATCGTTTGCGCATTGGTACAAATATACCTATACGTCCCATTGAATCAAAAGGTTGAACAATGATGTAAGGGAAAAGGAAATGCCCCGATATTGCGTTTATATTAATAAGGATCCCTTTGATTAGCCATATTACGGAATTTCAATTGGTTTTGGAGGAGCAAGGGAGTTATATTTGTTCCTTCTGAACCTAGGGCCTTTTCTTCAAAGTTATTTACTCGAGATTAGATCTGTTAAAAAATCGATCAAAAGGGTCCTGATCCAATAATGGCCCACATAGAACAGATCAGAATAGGGCACAACTTCTAAAAACTGGTTATTTCCGAATAATCAATATTGGAAATATCCATCTCTCTCTGATGTAAAAAATCTCGTGCGTAGATCTGAGTGATAGACAGACGGGTAGGATAAGGGTAATCCCGTTAAAAATCTTAATAAGATTACCCTTCCCATAGGTTGAGAAGTAATGGAGCGTATAGTTCCTCCCTGAGAATTGTAGGGTACAGATGTCACCTTTTTATGACCAGATTAAATAGGAATAGCTCCATCAATTTATTATTCTAATAGGTTTAATTAGAAATAATTGATACGATTAAAACATGATTGGCCCTGGAACAATTAAGTAGATCGATATCTACCCATATGCAAATTTATTTATCCGTGGATCCATTTTGGTATACTCATATCTACCAGATAAATAGTAGACTAATTAATTCATAATGAAATGAAATGAGCACAAGCCCTTTTAACTCAGTGGTAGAGTAACGCCATGGTAAGGCGTAAGTCATCGGTTCAAGCCCGATAAAGGGCTCCTTTAAAGGTTCTTACAAGTAAGCTTTTTTCAATGGACAGGCGAGATTAAAGCAGAATACCAAGACAATGACCACCCGTTATAATGGGTATTAGGGTTAATGTTTGTTATGATAGAATAAAACATCTAATATGAATAAGGGCTTATTACTATCTATAGCAATAAAAACTTTGTTCTTCCTATTGCTGCTATAGGATGAGCAATGGTTTAGGATTAGGCATAGTTTTCTTCATCTTCCTCATTTTTGAGGCATATATTATGGAAGCCTAATGCCATACTACCAAAGCATTCTACATTTTTTTGTATCCTACTTCTTCCAGATAAAAAGAAGTAAAGAAGAGGGAGAAGTAAGTGAACCTGACCTATTGAGTTATGAATATATGAGCTATTCTGATATTGAAATTTGAGGGGCATTTTGAAAGCGAATCTTAAATTCCATCGGAATTATCTTAATTTTTGATGGAAGAACCCAATATTTGTTTGTGGACTGAATGCTCTGCTTTCTCCTTCATATAGAAGTAGAAGAACGAATGGAGTTATTTTATTTAACTCCATGAGTTAAATAAATATCTACTCCTTCTTGTTCCTATTCGCTCACATCAAAAATGTAGTGTTAAAAAATGAACATAGAGATTTATCTATGAGATTGATATAAAGATTCGTATTAATTTCGTCAATCTAGAAGGAGAACTAAGAATGAATCAAAAATATTGAATCGAATGAATATTGTGAATAGAATCTGTTGAAGAACTGGGAAGACGCAAAAAGCTCACCTGCCCCCCCCCCGCAAGTTGTTCCGTTTCCGTTATTGCATTCTTCAAGTGATTTGAAGATCATTCAAAAACTGAATATCAAAACTTCGGGTTATCCTGCATTTACCAATATTGGATTGGTCCAGTTCAGGAATCTCTATGCCAACAAGGAATCTTTGGGCCCATTTTGTTGAAAGGGATCATGGATGAAGAATTCGTAGATGGGCGAACCTTCGTATACCTTTTGATTCTACTATTAGATAGGGTGCTCAGAAATGGTCGAAATAGCTAAATAGGAGGATTATTATGACTATAGCCCTTGGAAAGTCTTCCAAAGAAGAAAAAACTTTATTTGATACTATGGATGACTGGCTACGCAGAGACCGTTTTGTTTTTGTGGGTTGGTCCGGTCTATTGCTTTTTCCTTGTGCCTATTTTGCCCTAGGTGGATGGTTTACGGGTACAACCTTTGTGACTTCATGGTATACTCACGGATTGGCCAGTTCCTATTTGGAAGGTTGTAATTTTTTGACTGCTGCAGTTTCTACTCCAGCTAATAGTTTAGCGCATTCTTTGCTGCTATTATGGGGTCCCGAAGCACAAGGAGATTTTACTCGTTGGTGCCAATTAGGTGGCCTATGGACCTTTGTTGCTCTTCATGGTGCTTTTGGTCTAATAGGCTTCATGTTACGCCAATTTGAACTCGCTCGATCTGTACAATTGAGACCTTATAATGCAATTGCGTTCTCTGCCCCGATTGCTGTTTTTGTTTCTGTATTCCTGATCTATCCCTTAGGCCAGTCTGGTTGGTTCTTCGCGCCTAGTTTCGGTGTAGCCGCTATTTTCCGCTTCATCCTCTTTTTTCAAGGCTTTCATAATTGGACCTTGAATCCTTTTCATATGATGGGAGTTGCCGGAGTATTGGGTGCTGCTCTTCTATGCGCTATTCACGGTGCCACCGTAGAAAATACTTTATTTGAAGACGGTGATGGTGCAAATACATTCCGTGCTTTTAACCCAACTCAAGCTGAAGAGACTTATTCAATGGTAACTGCTAACCGGTTCTGGTCCCAAATATTTGGGGTTGCTTTTTCCAATAAACGTTGGTTACATTTCTTCATGTTATTTGTGCCAGTGACCGGTTTATGGATGAGTGCCATTGGCGTAGTTGGTCTAGCTCTAAACTTACGTGCCTATGATTTTGTTTCCCAGGAGATCCGTGCAGCAGAAGATCCTGAATTTGAAACTTTCTACACAAAAAATATTCTCTTGAACGAAGGTATTCGTGCTTGGATGGCAGCTCAGGATCAGCCTCATGAAAACCTTATATTCCCCGAGGAGGTTCTACCCCGTGGAAACGCTCTTTAATGGAACCCTAGCTTTAGCTGGTCGTGACCAAGAAAGCACTGGTTTTGCTTGGTGGGCTGGTAATGCGCGGCTTATCAATTTGTCGGGTAAATTACTTGGGGCTCATGTTGCTCATGCCGGATTAATTGTATTCTGGGCCGGAGCAATGAACCTATTTGAAGTGGCTCATTTTGTACCGGAAAAGCCTATGTATGAACAAGGATTGATTTTACTTCCCCATCTAGCTACTCTAGGATGGGGAGTCGGTCCTGGTGGGGAAATTGTGGACACTTTCCCCTACTTTGTATCTGGAGTACTTCACTTAATTTCTTCCGCAGTTTTAGGTTTTGGTGGTATTTATCATGCACTCGTCGGACCCGAAACTTTGGAAGAATCTTTTCCATTCTTTGGTTATGTATGGAAAGATAGGAACAAAATGACCACAATTTTGGGTATTCACCTAATCTTGCTAGGTGTTGGCGCTTTCCTCCTAGTGCTCAAGGCTTTGTATTTCGGTGGTGTATATGATACCTGGGCTCCCGGCGGTGGAGATGTAAGAAGAATTACAAACATAACACTTAACCCAAGTGTTATATTTGGTTATTTACTTAAGTCGCCTTTTGGAGGAGAGGGATGGATCGTTAGCGTAGACAATCTAGAAGATATAATCGGGGGACATGTATGGTTAGGTTCGATTTGTATCTTCGGCGGTATATGGCATATCTTAACAAAACCTTTTGCATGGGCTCGCCGCGCGTTTGTATGGTCCGGAGAAGCTTACTTGTCCTATAGCCTAGGCGCTCTCGCTGTGTTTGGTTTCATTGCTTGTTGTTTCGTTTGGTTCAACAATACAGCTTATCCTAGTGAATTCTATGGGCCTACTGGCCCAGAGGCCTCTCAAGCTCAAGCATTTACTTTTCTAGTAAGAGATCAACGGCTTGGAGCTAGTGTGGGATCTGCCCAGGGACCTACTGGTTTAGGTAAATATCTTATGCGTTCTCCTACTGGAGAAATTATCTTTGGAGGAGAAACAATGCGCTTTTGGGATCTCCGTGCCCCTTGGTTGGAACCCCTAAGGGGCCCTAATGGGTTGGACTTGAGTAAATTGAAAAAGGACATACAGCCCTGGCAAGAACGACGTTCGGCAGAATATATGACCCACGCTCCCTTAGGTTCTTTGAATTCCGTGGGTGGCGTAGCTACCGAAATTAATGCGGTAAATTATGTCTCTCCCCGAAGTTGGTTATCCACCTCCCATTTTGTTTTGGGATTTTTTTTCTTCGTAGGTCATTTGTGGCATGCAGGAAGGGCTCGTGCAGCTGCAGCGGGATTTGAGAAAGGAATTGATCGTGATTTTGAACCTGTTCTTTCCATGACCCCACTTAATTAAAGAAGTGATAAAACTTGTCCATATTAAAATCAAACCAATTGAATTTGATTGTCAATGTTGGCAGGCGGGATATATTTCAGCTATTTTCCTTCCAACTAACTGAATCCTTGTAGCTTGGCTATACTCGAGCTATCTATCTATATCAATATATAGATAGATAGCCAGCCTTTTTTTTGATACTGGATTGATGAGTCAAATTGTTCAACGAACAAAAGGAGAGAGAGGGATTCGAACCCTCGATAGTTTTTGAACTATACCGGTTTTCAAGACCGGAGCCATCAACCACTCGGCCATCTCTCCCGGGCGAAGACAACTTAGTTTTTGCTCCTTCATATAATATCCGAAGGCTATATGCCTAATGTCATAATTAGACATGCATATATCCATGTATGCATATGGCATACGCATAGATGCATATTCTATCAAATATGCAGAGGTGCATCTCTCTGCGTACATATTCATAGTTATATTTATCTATGTTATAATGACATTTTGACAATGTCAAAATGAAACGAAATTTTTTATCTTTTCCCTACCACTCAAATTTTATTTGAGTGATAAAAAAAGTAGTTTTTAAGATCGAGGAATTTCTGATCGAATAGAACCCGTAGTGCATTTGATTACAATTTGACCGGATAAGGATCGGATGGTATAGTTTATTGAATCTGTTGGAAACTTTTAAGATTACAACCATGACTATTGCTTTCCAATCGTCTGTGTTTGCATTAATTGCAATTTCAATTCTGCTAGTGATTGGTGTACCTGTCACACTTGCCTCTCCTAATGGTTGGTCAAGTAGCAAAAATTTTTTATTTTCAGGTGTATCATTATGGATTGGATTAGTACTTTTAGTAGGTATCCTTAATTCTTTTATATCTTAGATATCTTCTAAGATCTTTTGGGTTGAAACTCTCCTCCCCTCCCCGGAGGACATTATAGTTTGGAAGGGCATTTCAGACAAGTCCCAAGAAACCAAATGAAAGTGCTCAAGGGGGGGGGCTATTTCCCCATTATTGCATAAAATAAACCTATGCATAAATAGGTTTATATACTATTGATACCAAGAACGAGTCAAATGCGGGTATGGTTTAATGGTAAAATTTCTCTTTGCCAGGGAGAAGATGCGGGTTCGATCCCCGCTACCCGCCCATCAAAAAAATGGAATAGCACAAAGGAATAGTTCTTGGGTTGATCATATCTCTTTGAGACTTCTCATTCCATTCTCCACGGAGAATGCCCTTCTTCTTGTGTTCTAGCGGAGACGGGATTTGAACCCGTGACTTCAAGGTTATGAGCCTTGCGAGCTACCAAACTGCTCTACCCCGCGCTATCATGGGATATCCTATTTATCCCATTATTTTGTGTATTATACAATACATGCAACGTGTACACCCAACAACCGTTGAAAACGTCTCTTCCCTCCCTCTATATATAGAGGGCAAGAGACGTTTTCATAACCCTAAAAATATTTTTTTCCTCCTACCAACTCGATTTGGTTACCCCGGGCAACAAACATGCGTGAGCCCTCTCGCGCAATATATATCCGGACAACGCAAAGTCCCTATAGTTGGCTCTAGGTCTTCCAGTCGAAGAACAACGGCGATGAAGACGTGTGGGTGCACTATTACGCGGTGAAGATTGTAATTTTCTATGAATTTCCAATTTTTCATCCAATGATGAAACTTCTCTTATCTCTCTCTTCAAGGATTGACGAATTAATTTGTATTTCTGTTCCAATCTTTGTTTCTTTTTCTCTCTCTGAATGAGACATTTTCTTGTCATAATTTCTGCTAGTTAGTATACAGGAATAAAAAATAGAGATCAGATTTAAGATGAAGAAATATGCGGTTGATTACTCTTTCTTTCTATGCAGAGAGATTATAGATATATCAAATTATTCAATATATCCATAATCTTAATACTTACTCGATTTGAGGAAAAAGAATTAACCAAATTTGCCCGATGTAGAGGCAATTAAAAAAGCTGCATAGGTGAATATATAACCTACGGAAAAGTGGGCTAATCCAACCAATCGTGCTTGAACAATGGAAAGAGCTACTGGCTTATCCCTCCATCGAATTAAATTAGCCAATGGTGTGCGTTCATGAGCCCATGCGAGAGTTTCAATGAGTTCCTGCCAATATCCACGCCAGGAAATAAGAAACATGAATCCAGTAGCCCAAACAAGATGTCCGAATAAGAACATCCACGCCCAGACAGATAAACTGTTCATCCCAAAAGGATTGTATCCATTAATAAGTTGTGAAGAGTTTAACCAGAGATAATCTCTTAACCACCCCATTAAATAAGTGGAAGACTCATTAAATTGAGCTACATTACCCTGCCATAATGTGATATGCTTCCAATGCCAATAGAAAGTAACCCATCCAATGGTATTCAACATCCAGAATACTGCCAAATAAAAAGCATCCCAGGCCGAGATATCGCAAGTACCTCCCCGCCCTGGACCATCACAAGGAAAACTATAACCAAAATCTTTCTTATCTGGCATTAGCTTAGAACCGCGGGCATCTAAAGCACCTTTCACTAAAATTAGTGTAGTTGTATGTAAACCTAGAGCAATAGCATGATGAACCAAAAAGTCTCCAGGACCAATTGTTAAGAACAGTGAATTGCTATTATCATTAATAGCATTCAACCAACCTGGTAACCATATGCTTTTACCGGCATTGAATGCAGGATCATTCGCTGAGGATAAGAGTACATCAAAACCATATAAGGTTTTACCATGAGCAGATTGTATCCACTGAGCAAATATAGGCTCGATCAAGATTTGTTTTTCCGGAGTACCAAAAGCAAGCATAACATCGTTATGAACATAAAGTCCCAAGGTATGGAACCCTAGGAATAAACTAGCCCAACTTAGATGGGATATTATAGCTTCCTTATGCTCCAACATTCTGGCCAATACATTATCCTTATTTTGTTCTGGATTATAATCCCTAATGAGGAATATAGCTCCATGAGCAAATGCTCCTGTCATAATGAATCCGGCAATGTATTGATGATGAGTATACAATGCAGCTTGGGTAGTGAAGTCTTGTGCTATGAATGCATAAGCAGGCATGGAATACATGTGTTGAGCTACTAAGGAGGTAATAACTCCCAAAGAAGCTAGAGCAAGACCCAATTGAAAGTGAAGAGAGTTATTGATTGTGTTATAAAGACCCTTATGTCCGCGGCCTAATAGACCTCTCGGAGGAATATGCGCTTCTAAAATATCTTTTATACTGTGTCCGATCCCAAAGTTGGTTCTATACATATGACCAGCAATGAGAAAAACAAACGCAATAGCTAAATGATGGTGAGCTATATCAGTCAGCCACAAACTTTGGGTTTGTGGGTGGAACCCTCCGAGAAGAGTTAGAATAGCAGTTCCCGCCCCTTGCGAGGTACCGAATAAGTGACTACTGGAATCAGCATTTTGAGCATAAAGATTCCACTGACCTGTAAAAAGGGGTTCTAAACCCTGGGGATGTGGTAATACATTTAAGAAATTACCCCATCTAATGTGCTCCCCCCTTGATTCCGGAATAGCTACATGAATCAAATGCCCCGTCCAAGCCAAAGAACTGACTCCGAAGAGCCCCGATAAATGATGATTGAGACGAGATTCGGCATTTTTAAACCATGAAACACTTGGTTTCCATCGAGGTTGTAGATGGAGCCGACCCGCTATTAAAAAAAGCGCAGAAATAAATAGTAAGAAAAGAGCTCCAGTATAAAGATCTTCATTAGTGCGTAAGCCAATGGTATACCACCACTGATAAACACCGGAATAAGCAATATTGACCGGACCGGGAGCACCTCCTCGGGTAAAGGCTTCTACAGCAGGTTGACCAAAATGAGGATCCCAAATTGCATGAGCGATAGGTCTTACATGTAAGGGGTCATGTACCCACGCTTCGAAATTGCCTTGCCAAGCCACGTGGAACAAATTACCAGAGGTCCAAAGAAAGATTATGGCTAATTGACCGAAATGAGAAGCAAAAATGTTCTGATAAAGGCGTTCCTCGGTCATATCATCATGACTCTCAAAATCATGTGCGGTAGCAATACCAAACCAAATACGACGAGTAGTTGGGTCCTGGGCCAAGCCTTGGCTGAACTTTGGAAATCTTGATGCCATAATGCTTTTCAAATCCTCCTAGCCATTATCCTACTGCAATAATTCTTGCTAGGAAGAACGCCCATGTTGTGACGATTCCACCCAGAAGGTAATGGGCTACTCCTACAGCACGTCCTTGGACAATGCTCAAGGCTCTGGGCTGGATAGCAGGAGCAACCTTCAGTTTGTTATGAGCCCAAACGATGGATTCAATGAGTTCTTGCCAATACCCACGGCCACTGAATAAGAACATTAAACTAAATGCCCAAACAAAATGAGCACCTAAGAATAAAAGACCATATGCAGATAATGAAGAACCATAAGATTGGATTACCTGAGAGGCTTGTGCCCATAAAAAGTCGCGAAGCCACCCATTAATTGTAATAGAACTCTGCGCAAAGTTTCCTCCCGTGATATGAGTTACCACTCCTTGATCACTTATACTACCCCAAACATCGGACTGCATTTTCCAGCTAAAATGGAATATTACTACTGAAATTGCATTGTACATCCAGAATAACCCCAGGAAAACATGATCCCAGGCAGATACTTGGCATGTTCCTCCCCTCCCAGGTCCGTCACAAGGAAAGCGAAACCCAAGATTTGCTTTATCGGGTATTAAACGAGAGCTACGGGCAAATAAGACACCTTTAAGTAATATTAATACAGTCACATGGATAGTAAAAGCATGAATATGATGTACCAAAAAGTCCGCGGTTCCTAATGGAATAGGTAACAAAGCCACTTTATTACCTACTGCTACCAAATCACCACCCCCCCAGGTTAAGCTCGTGCTCGCTGTAGCATCAGGAGCTGTTAAACTAGGTGCTGAAGCATGAGTGTTTTGTATCCATTGAGCAAAAATGGGTTGTAATTGTATAGCAGTATCTGAAAACATATCTTGAGGACGCCCTAAAGCGCTCATAGTATCATTATGAATATACAAACCAAAGCTATGGAAGCCTAAGAATATACATGCCCAGTTGAGGTGTGATACAATTGCATCACGATGTCTAAGAACACGATCTAATAGATTGTTGTATTGAGTAGTTGGATCATAGTCTCTTACCATAAAAATAGCTGCATGTGCAGCAGCCCCAACTATCAGAAACCCACCAATCCACATATGGTGTGTGAACAGAGAGAGTTGTGTACCATAGTCAATAGCAAGGTATGGATAGGGAGGCATGGAATACATGTGGTGAGCTACAACAATAGTTAAAGATCCTAACATAGCTAGGTTAAGAGCTAATTGAGCATGCCACGAGGTAGTTAAGATCTCGTAAAGACCTCTATGACCCTCTCCTGTAAATGGGCCTTTATGAGCTTCCAAAATTTCCTTGAGGCTATGGCCAATACTCCAATTAGTCCTATACATATGACCAGCAATAATAAAAAGAATTGCAATAGCCAAATGATGATGTGCAGTATCAGTCAGCCATAGACCTCCTGTTACCGGATTGAGTCCTCCACGAAAAGTCAAAAAATCCGAATATTCCGACCAATTCAAGGTGAAAAATGGGGTCAACCCCTCAGCAAAACTGGGAAAGAGTTGGGCTAAAAGATCGCGATTTAAAATAAATTCATGAGGAAGCGGTATCTCTTTAGGATCAACTCCAGCATCTAGGAGTTGGTTAATAGGTAAAGAAACATGTACTTGGTGTCCTGCCCAAGATAGAGATCCAAGTCCTAGTAACCCTGCTAAATGGTGGTTCAACATGGATTCTACATCTTGAAACCAAGCTAATTTTGGAGCAGCTTTGTGATAATGGAACCAACCAGCAAAAAGCATTAACGCTGCAAAGATCAATGCACCGATTGCGGTGCAGTAAAGTTGTAATTCACTAGTTATTCCTGATGCTCGCCAAATCTGGAAGAATCCGGAGGTTATTTGTATTCCTCGAAAACCTCCGCCTACATCCCCATTCAGAATTTCTTGACCCACTATTGGCCAAACTACCTGAGCACTCGGTTTGATGTGAATAGGATCGCTCAACCATGCCTCATAATTGGAGAAACGAGCGCCGTGAAAGTACATCCCGCTTAGCCAAATAAAGATGATGGCTAGTTGACCAAAATGAGCACTAAATACTTTGCGAGAGATCTCTTCCAAATCATTGGTATGGCTATCAAAATCGTGAGCATCAGCATGTAGATTCCAGATCCAAGTGGTAGTATTAGGTCCCTTAGTTAGCGTCTTTGAGAAATGACCAGGTTTGGCCCATTTTTCAAAAGAGGTTTTAATAGGATCCCTCTCCACCACGATCTTTACTTCTGTTTCCGGTGAACGAATAGTCATTGAGTTCCCCTCTTTCCAGACGAGACATAAGAAAAACCCGCCAACAGGAAGGAATTATTGAATGATATATATATGTTCTCAACTCGTTCCTTTCTTTATTTATTTCCCAGTTCATGACTAGAGCAACTATGATAGGAAGTCGATCTGAGGCAGGTGTTCAAATTTATTATGACATATCTAATATGTGCCCAATGGACCGTTATGGGTTTGGAAAAACGTTTATCATTCGGCCCAACGTAAAAACCTATTTATTGGTGTAATGATCATTATTATATTCATATCCAGCTGTATTTATCCATATATCTGGACCCCCCGCAGATCACATTTATGAATAATGATAACTTTTTATTATTCATGGATCATTAATAAAAGACATCCCCGGATTTGGCCCTATTCAAAAGATCTCTCTCATTAACGATCCACAAAAGGTATTCCTTGTTATATTGTCAATATATTCCAAGGATATGAGAAGCCAATGCAGTTGGAAGACTAATTCGAGAAATTACAATGAAATAATCCCACCGATTTCTCTGGTATGATCATACCAGAGATTCTCATTCTCCAAAGCGCCCCGTAATCTTTAACCAATTTTGTGCTTCGATGTAGTTGCTTGGGGCAAGCGCTATAGCTTGTTTCCAATACTCAGCAGCTTGATTGAACCAAGCCTCCGCAATTTCAGGATCTCCCTGTCGAATGGCCTGTTCTCCTCGGTCGGGATGGGTCAACTTATAAAAGTCTTCCTCCCATAGAACCGTACTTGAGAGTTTCCTACCTCATACGGCTCAATTCACTATTCTGTTCTGTAGTCCTTTACCCAAACTTCCAAAATAGTAGATTATTCGTTAGCAATGGGTTAGAGTTAACCAAAGGGCCAGAAAGGGTCAATGACATGAGTTTCAAACCTCACTTTCAATCAATAATAAGGTTTTCTCTTTTCTCCCACCCCCAGAAAGATGAAGTATATAAACGAAGATATCTACTTCAGATTATCCAAATAGAAGTCTTTTTGAGAGGTAACTATCTCACTTCTGTATAGAAATTTTTAAGAGTACTTTCCGTCTCTAACTGGTAGGCGAGTACTTTACATCTTTAGGATCTGATGCTACACCGCTGCTCAATAGCTTAGTAAATCTACTTTATTACATAAGTTGATTCCTTATTTTTGTCAATGAGCAGATTTGATCGTATCAGCCCAAACTTTCAATAATTTATCTTTATGGTGCTTTCCATATCAATTGAATGATTTTATCCATGGAATATTGAGGCTCTATTTATCCATTCCTATTTGGGCTCCTATGAGGAATGTTCTTTTTTCCCACAGCTGATAAACCCCGTGACTTTGGACGGTGCATATGTAGAAAGCCTCTTCTTCTGTCGTTCTCCGTAGTAGTTCTAAACGAATTCATTCTATAGTACAGATAGCCGCACGTAATGACAGATCAAGGCCGTATTATTAAGAGCTTGCGGTAAAGATGGGTTTCGTTCCAATGCCTGGAAATAATATTCCAAAGCCTTGGTATGCTCCCCATTACTCGTGTGGATAAGACCTATATTATATAGTATATAACTTCGATCATAAGGATCAATTTCCGGTCGCATAGCTTCATAATAATTTTGTAAAGCTTCCGCATATTCCCCTTCGGATTGAGCTGACATCCGTGACGGTCGTTCATTTGATCGAAATGATCTCCGCTTCAAAACCGTACATGAGATTTTCACCTCATACGGCTCCTCCTTTTTCTACATATTGAGGGAAGTAATCCGTGAAATTGGAAAAGACCCTATATTATGAATTGATAGGGGCTAGTGTATTGGCGATAAATCTCTAGCCATCCTTCTTGCAAAGATTCTTTTCTTAACACCAAAGATCTTAGCACTACAAATAGAACCTCTAACAATTTCTTTGTTCTTAACGCAGCGTATTTTCTGGGGATTAGTCACTTCAACAATCTCCGATGGTTCTATGATATCGGTATCCGAAGTACAAACGAGATGGGTGTTTGTTGTCCTAACCATTTCTATTAGCTCCTTAAAACAAAAAAAAGGGGGGGAGTAATGTGTATCATAACGAAGCGTTTGTGTTGTCGATTACCACACGTAGTGCTTTTTCCTCTATGCGTGCCTATCCGATAGGGTTGACCGTTAAGGTCTATCACATAGGTGTAACCTTTCGTTTGATACCAGAATCTCAGAAGATCAAAGCATCTAAGGCTGCATCAATCGGGGATACACGACAGAAGGGATTGTTCTATGTTTAAAAGTCACCTTCACTAAGCGTAAGTTTTGTTTGACTCAATATCTTGAATCCCCTTTTGCAAAAGGATAAAAAAAAAGATAAAATAATTCAAATCACACCATCTCTGTAATAAGTAAATGCCTCTTTTTCCCCTGAAGCCATCGGGATTATTTGCAATAATATATCCGCTACAATTGTGAACGTCTTATCGATAAAATTGTAATTTTTCTGAGATCTAGGCATAGTCAATTAGAGATTGAAAAATTTCCTTCATTCCCCATATGGAAATGATCCCATGAATAAAATTATTTTCCGGTGCGCAATACCATAAAAAAAAAATAAATATATTTTCCAATCGTAAATATACGCACATTTCGAATTCATTATTCTGAATTCTGAATAGGAATAGATAGAAAATACCCGGAAAGTATGTTCATTCTATTCACGGATGGACAATAGAGAATCCCCTATTCAAAAAACCCTTCTTTTATACAGGGTTAAAGACTATAGAAAAAAAAATAGGGTTATTATGATAGAATTTGCACGACGGATCATGGCCAATCGATTCTTAGCCAGACACGATGATGATAAAGAATCATCATGATTATATCATTCATCATATGGAATGGATTAGTCGATTTATATAAATTTACCAATTTGATCATATAATAAATCCGGATAAGATAAGATCGACAGATTTAGAAAGAAAAAGGAGGATTTCCCAAAATAGGAGGAAGTTTGGTAAAATGCCCTTTTGTGTTTTCGGGGATTGAACAAATACTCTATTCCCGCAGAAGTTTTTGCGTATATGAACAAATATAATCTCTAAAAATAATTTGCTATCCACTACTTTAATTGAATTTTAATTGATTATACCCAAGGCATAGCATCTCATAGGAAAGATGGCCGAGTGGTTCAAGGCGTAGCATTGGAACTGCTATGTAGGCTTACGTCTACCGGGGGTTCGAATCCCTCTCTTTCCGTATCTTTACCTTATTCTCTTTTCCATCATTTTCCTGATCTGTTGAATCACGGCTTTATCTCGTTGTCCCGCAACTCCCGTTCTATCCTGTTATACAGCAATTGGTGTAAGAAAATAAACAGCGGTATGGGAAAGTAAACAAATATTGAAAGAAAAGGGGGGACAATCAATGTATCATGAATAACAAAATTATAATGTAACCTACAGAATGATTTTAGAATATCGATTTACCCAAATAACGAAACAATTCTATCTATTTGCCTACTTTCTATTTGCGTACTTTAGGAGAGTAGAGAGAGAAGGGAGAAGGGCGTAATTGCCCAGATATCCAGAAATCCTTCATTTTCTTTCTCAATTTAGGCTCGACGGGAAAAATACTCTATGACCAACAATTCATTAATGTTTAAACCAATCCCTGTACTATCTATTATTCGATTAACTATTCCTTTATATTTAACTACTCCTTTATATCGTGACGAATCAAGAGTCAAATGAAATGGCACTGTATGCTTCATAAAATGTTTTTTAAATCGGAAAAAGAGAATAAATTTCCGATTAATGATTCTCTTAGAGATGAGTCTCGATCTTTCTTGATGTTTTTTAGACAGATCCAAATTTTTATTAATGATATTCATTGATCTTTGCCGATCTTTTATAGTAATCACATCTTTGGGGTTGCAACGATAACTCGGTATATCTACCATACGGCCATTGACCAGAATATGTCTATGGTTGACCAATTGTCTGGCTCCGGGAATGGTGAGAGCCATACCCAATCGAAAAAGAATATTATCCAAACGCATTTCAAGTAATTGCAATAGGACCTGTCCCGTAGAGCCTTTGGCTCTTCTAGCAATACGAACATATTGAAGTAATTGTCGGTCTGTCAGTCCGTAATGAAAACGCACTTTTTGTTTTTCTTCTAGGCGGATACGATATCGAGATTTTTTCTCTTTCTCACGATCAACTCTTCTATATTTGGTAAGCCCTGGTAAATTGTTCAGACGACGTATTAGTTTTATACGAGGTCCTCGATAACGGGACATAAAAAAACTCCTTAGCGAAATGAAAAAAAAATAGTGCTGGAAAGAGGAATAGTATAAACCGTACCAATACTTGAATGATTTTATACGAAGAACAAAATGTTTCCAATTTTGTTTGGATCGGAGCAATCCTTTTGGATTTCTCCAAAAATTAATCCCCTTAACTAGTGGAAACTTACTTGGTGGACCAACGATTGAAAGATAAAGAGTTTTCTTCCTATTTTTTGGTCCTAACCAAATATTGTTGGTTATAGGGAAACCAACGGAAGAACGTAAAAGAGCCAGCTATCGGGATCGAACCGATGACCATCGCATTACAAGTGCGATGCTCTAACCTCTGAGCTAAGCAGGCATTAATGGGAGATATAACCCAATACTCATTAGTGCACGATCCATAATTTCTTTGGGATCTTAACAATTATAGCGATTCTAGACTCAATAGCGCAATCCAGATTAGATTGAAAGATTGCTTTAATTTCTATTTTTTTTTTAAGGGGGGGGAAAGAGAACAAAAAGTCAACTGATAGTGACCGTTTCATTATTTCTAATTAGAAAAGAGTAAATAACCACATTGCATTTTAAATACAGAAACAATATAATGATTCTCAGCCAGAAAGTAGAGATGGCGAGAGAGAGGGGAGTAAAAAGGCACATTTATCCCACCCATTAGATTAATATCTAATTAATGACTCTTATAAAAGAGAAATAGTAGAAGGAGATAGATTACACTTTAATCTCATTTTCCGAGAACGGGGATATGGCGGAATTGGTAGACGCTACGGACTTGATCGAATTGAGCCTTGGTATGGAAACGTACTAAGTGATAGCTTCCAAATCCAGGGAACCCTTGGATATATATATATTTTGAATGGGCAATCCTGAGCCAAATCTGGTTTCTAGGAATAAAAGTTTTCCTCCTAGAGAGGGATAGGTGCAGAGACTCGATGGAAGTTTTTCTAACGAATCAAAATCATTTGATCCAATATTTTTTCTATATAAAATTCTCTTTATTTATGCTTAAATAAATAGAAGTGATTAATACCATCAATCACTTAAAACTCAATCAATCGAAACTTAGTTAACTATTAACTAAAATAAATTTAGGAACTTCTCTAGAAAGAGAAGTCCACTCAGTTTTTGGAATGAATGATTGGACGAGAATAAAGATAGAGTCCAATTCTACATGTCAATGCCAGTAACAACAATGTAAATTGCAGTAGAAAGAAAATCCGTCGGTTTTTTTAGACCTTGAGGGTTCAAGTCCCTCTATTCCCAGGTTCATTTCCAAAATACTGATTTATCATTCTTTTTTTTTTGCCAATTCTGTCGAGAAGTTCAAATTCTCACTTTCTTTTAAATATTAATTCTTGTTATCTATCATTCCACTACTTTGGAGAAAGTAGAAGGAGAAAGTAGAAACACGAATGTTGTAAACATTACAACAAGTTGATCATAGATCATATATATCTATATATGATCTATGTATATCATATACTGATGGCGAATTGTAATGAATCCTATTCGTTTGTAGTCCTTCAAATGGTGACCTACCGATGTAAAATGGACCCTTTTCGAAAGGGGGATTAGTTAACACAAGTTCAGGGTTTACACTAGGATGATGCACAAAGAAGAGCCGGGATAGCTCAGTTGGTAGAGCAGAGGACTGAAAATCCTCGTGCCACCAGTTCAAATCTGGTTCCTGGCATGCAGACTCATTTGAAAAATGATACATCAGATATAGATATGGATATATCTATATATACGTATATATGTATCCGTATGTATTATACGAGGTAGTATTAAATATGTTACGTTCTATACTTCCCTGTTTCTATTTTCCTTCTTTATTAAAAATATAACTGGATACCTTGGATATATATATATATATATCAGTAAAAACTCAGAAGTATGGAAAGATTTGACGGTGGGAATAGATTGAATCTATTTTCAACTGAAATTAGTAAAAGTCAAATTGAATCTTTCGTTTTCGTAAATAGCGTGCTCGTGGTACATCATTCAACGCGCTCGTTGTACATCATTTGTGGTGCGCCAACAAAAGAGTTTTTTCACCCATCTGTCTCGATATACAATGAATGTTTGGGAATACACATGTACCAAACCTTGTTTGTGGTCCTTTCTATTCCATAGCATCTGAAATAGATGCTGCAAAGTTTTAGATCTATAACTTTGCAAAAGTAAAGGTTGTTTACATTTATCTTATTCAATAAGAATCTTGTATCTCATAAAAATCAGGTGCAATATAGTCTTTGCGTAAAGGCCAACCAATCCAACTCTCAGGCATCAATATACGTTTGAGACATAGATGACTTTCATAAAAGATTCCCAACATATCATAAGATTCTCGTTCTTGCCAATTAGCACCTTTCCAAATACGGAGAACAGACGGGATTCTGGGATCTTCCCTTGGGACAAAAACTTTTATACAGACCTCTTCAGGTTGATCTGCATTATCATCTATTTTTGTAAGATGATATACACTAGCCAATAATCCCCCTGGTGCTACATCATAGGCACACTGGGAACGGAGATAGTTAAAGCCATAAACATATAAAGCGATGGCTATCGAAGCCCAATCCTCAGATTTTATCTGTAACGTCTCTGTGGCTTGATAATCGAAACCCAAAGGTCTATGAGCTAACTTATGCTTGGCTAGCCAAGCAGATAATCGACCCCTGATTTTATCAGCACTTTTTGTCAAGGTATTTGTATAGGGGGTTAACATTTTTTATGCAATTGCAAAAAATTGGATTTCCTATTCGTTACTTTCCACTAAAGATTTTTTCATTCCCTAATTCTTTATTTTTCAAGGGGTATCCCTGAAATAGATTCGGGCATTTCGGAGAATACCTCGAAAGTCGATTCAATTGGAGATTCGGTAAATTCATGTAAAAATTTTTGTTCTTCATTTTCAGTATTCATACTGGGTACAACATGAAACCCATGATTTAGAGTGAAAAATCTCTTTCTTTGTTGAGGCTCAAACCTATCTTCATATATTTCTCGAGCTATCTTTTCACGAAGTTTTATTATAGCATCTATAATAGCCTCTGGTTTAGGCGGGCAACCCGGCAAATAGACATCTACCGGAATTAACTTATCCACTCCGCGGACGGTGCTATAAGAATCTGTACTAAACATTCCTCCTGTAATAGTACAGGCTCCCATAGCAATGACATATTTTGGTTCGGGCATTTGTTCGTATAATCTCACCAAAGAAGGAGCCATTTTCATCGTCACAGTGCCAGCTGTTATAATGAGGTCAGCTTGTCTAGGACTTGATCTTGGTACCAGACCATAACGATCGAAATCGAATCGCGAACCTATTAATGAAGCAAATTCGATGAAGCAACAACTAGTGCCATAAAGTAGCGGCCATAAACTGGAGAGTCTGGCCCAATTTGACAGATCATTTACGGTAGTTGAAATCACCGAATTTTGAGTTGTTCGATCAAGTAGAGCTGATTCTATAGGGTTTATTACTGACTTTATGGAATCTTCTACCTCTCTCCCACCGCCCAAAAACTTGTAAGTTAAAACCATTCTAATGCTCCTTTTCGCCATGCATAAACTAAACCAACAATTAAGATAAACACGAAAATAAAAACTTCTATCAATGTGGATATACCCACAATATCAAAACTCATAGCCCACGGATATAGGAACACTGTTTCGACATCAAACACAACGAACACTAAAGCGAACATATAATAACGAATCCTAAATTGGATCCAAGTATCCCCCAAGGGTTCTATACCAGATTCGTAACTAGTGGGCTTCTCTGGTCCTTTACTTATAGGAGCCAAAGCTCCTGAAATTGAGAATGCCATAATAGGGATAAAGCTGGATATTGTTAGAAATACCCAAAAAGGTTCATATTCGGAAAATAGAAACATAAATAAACTCCTGTGAAATAGATCAAATTCTCTGTTGTTTTAAACATGAATGTGGGTTCCCGATAAATATCATAACTAACATGTTATGATCTTAGGGTTAGGAAGAGCACGAACCGAAGGTTCGCGTTTAGGCGAGATCAACATTTGTATAAAATTGATTCTTTCCAGCCGGGTATTAAGAATATGTAGGTAAATCCATGAAAGAATGAGTGTGTTTGGAGCTGTCTGATTGATCCTGTTATCAAGAATCACAGGACGTATGGATTACGGTGAAACAGAGGGCATTCCTTCAACAGAATTCTTGAAGCTTTTTTTTTTATTCAATCGGTTAGATATATCATGTTACCTAATGGGTCATTTCTCAGAACGAAACAAATACTAAACAACAAGTTTATGTTTGTAACGAACAACGGTTAGAGTCTAAGTGACAACACTTTGGTTTTATCATTCGTTAGAGGATTGAATTCCTTTGTTCCTCTGTTCCGTTGGGTAGGTGGGAGAAATCCAAAGATCTATCTTTTTTGTTAAAAAAAAACACACACACACACAGATTCATTTAAATAATGAACAATGAATAAGCCCAATCATACGGTATCAATTTCATTTCGATCAATGAAATTTGATCGATCTGCCTTATTCCCACGCGCCTATTAATCCTTATAGGCACACGAGAATAGTTGATACGATCTGACCCAGTTTTTAGTTAGGATCGGGTCATAGAAGCAATAGTAAATTGAGGGAATATAAGAGTACCAGAACTTAGTCCATCGTATAGGGCTATACGGGCTCGAACCGTAGACCTTCTCGGTGAAACAGATCAAAGTTTTTATTATCGAAATGAATTGAACTGTTCTAAGAACCCAACATGCATTTTTATTGCATTGGGCTCTGTCACTAACTGATGGATTGATCAGTTAGTCTGCCATTCTCCTCTTTCTAGGAAGAAAATAAGATGGCTCCGTATGCTCCAAATGGGATTTTTTCCAAAAGCAATCCCAAAGTGATTCAAAAAGTTCCCTTGACGTAGGTCTGCCTTACTCAGACATAGATCAACTCAAAAGGAGTCTCTATCGCTTCGAAAATGAAAAGTAATATGAGACTTCTTACACCTCAAAGTTCATAAAGCAAAAAGAATTTATTTTGAGGTCCCCATATTATACTCATTATGCCTGGCATTGAATAGCCCTGAGATTGACCATATCAATTAGATCTAGAATTCGAATCAAATTGATTCGAATTTTTTGTCATGCTATTGTTCTCCCAATTCATAGAGTAAGACTATTGGATCTATTTTTAGATCGGATAAACCGATAAACTCTCCTGAAAACCATCGGCGCACGTGTAAACGAGGTGCTCTACCTTGCTGAGCTATAGCCCTTGCCAATCCTGGTAATATATTATACTAACCAAACAGATCACTATATGTCAAGGTAGATATTTCATGATCTAATATTATTTAGTTAGGGGCATATTGTTTATTGGTTGAATTCCATTTAAAATAGTTTATAAGCCCAATTAAATACCTATGATGATAAAAGACCCACTTAACTCAGTGGTTAGAGTATCGCTTTCATACGGCGAGAGCCATTGGTTCAAATCCAATAGTAGGTAAAACTTCTTGGATGCCGTTGAGGACTCAATGGCACCTAAGAAGTTTTTCTACTTTGTTATTTCTAAATAAATTTTTATTTCATAGGAATAAGGAATGCATTTTAAGATTATTATTGAAGTTGAACTATCAAAGATATTACTAAGTAAATCGAAGTGGTAGCTCTCAGTCATGATTGACTCATCAACTTGATACACCACATTTAATAGTATCAGCAAACAATTAAAATAAATCTCTTTTTTTTTTATGAGAACCAATCCTTTTGTTCTTGGAATTTCCACACTTGTAGAAAAAAATGTAGGCCGTATTGCTCAGATCATCGGCCCTGTACTAGATGTATCTTTTCCTCCAGATGGTATGCCTTATATTTACAATTCTTTAATAGTGAAGGACCAAAATACAACAGGTCAACTAATTCAAGTTACTTGTGAGGTACAACAATTATTAGGGAATAATAAGGTTCGAGCTGTAGCTATGAGTGCTACAGATGGTTTGATGAGAGGAATGAGAGTTATTGATACGGGGGCTCCTCTTAGTGTTCCGGTTGGTGGAACTACTCTTGGACGAATTTTTAATGTTCTCGGAGAACCTGTTGACGATTTAGGTCCTGTAGATGCTAGCACAAGGTCTCCTATTCATAGACCTGCTCCCGCCTTTACGCAGTTAGATACCAAATTTTCAATCTTTGAAACAGGTATTAAAGTAGTGGATCTTTTAGCTCCTTACCGCCGTGGGGGGAAAATCGGGCTATTCGGTGGGGCTGGAGTGGGTAAAACAGTACTTATTATGGAGTTAATCAACAACATTGCTAAGGCTCACGGAGGCGTATCTGTATTTAGTGGGGTGGGAGAGCGTACCCGCGAAGGAAATGATCTTTATATGGAAATGAAAGAATCGGGAGTCATCAGGGAACAAAATATATCAGAATCCAAAGTAGCTCTGGTCTATGGGCAGATGAATGAACCACCAGGAGCTCGTATGAGAGTCGGTTTAACTGCCCTAACCATGGCAGAATATTTCCGGGATGTCAATAAGCAAGACGTACTCTTATTCATTGACAATATTTTCCGCTTTGTCCAAGCAGGATCAGAGGTATCCGCCCTATTAGGCAGAATGCCTTCCGCCGTCGGCTATCAGCCAACTCTTGGCACGGAAATGGGGTGTTTGCAAGAGAGAATCACCTCTACCAAAGAGGGATCTATAACCTCCATTCAAGCAGTTTATGTACCTGCGGACGACTTGACCGATCCTGCTCCTGCTACAACATTTGCACATTTGGATGCTACTACCGTATTGTCGAGAGGATTAGCTTCCAAGGGCATCTATCCAGCGGTGGATCCTTTAGATTCAACATCGACTATGCTCCAACCTTCGATCGTGGGCCAGGAACATTATGAAACTGCACAAGGAGTTAAGCAAACTTTGCAACGTTATAAGGAACTTCAAGATATTATAGCTATTCTTGGACTGGACGAATTATCAGAAGAGGATCGTTTAACCGTAGCAAGAGCAAGAAAAATTGAGCGTTTCTTGTCACAACCGTTTTTCGTAGCAGAGGTATTCACTGGTTCTCCAGGTAAATATGTTAGTCTTATAGAAACAATTAGGGGGTTCCAAATGATTCTTTCCGGAGAATTAGATGGTCTCCCTGAACAGTCTTTTTATTTGGTGGGTAACATCGATGAAGCTACCGCGAAAGCTATGAACTTCAAAGTGGAAAGTTAATTTGTCAAATGACCCTAAATCTTCGTGTGCTGACTCCTAATCGAGTTGTTTGGGATTCAGAAGTTAAAGAAATCATCCTATCTACCAATAGTGGTCAAATTGGTGTATTACCAAATCATGCTTCACTTGTTACAGCTTTAGATATTGGGGTTATGAAAATACGTCTCGATGCGCAGTGGTCAACTATGGCATTGATGGGTGGATTTGCCAAGATAGACGATAATAATGTCACTGTATTGGTAAATAATGCAGAAAGAGGTATTGACATTGATCTTCAAGAGGCTCGGGAAGATTTTCGTATAGCTAAAGCAGACCTTGCTCAAGCTCGAGGTAAGAGACAAGCAATTGAGGCTGACGTAGCTCTCAAAAGAGCTAGAACACGATTAGAAGCTATTGAGGCTATTTCGTCTCCTAATTAATACATTTCATATTTGTAATATGAAGTAGATGAATAAGGATTATCAGAAAGTCTTCGGTTTGTCTGGAAATAGGAATATTTAACCCTATGCATAGATCCTCTGTAAGATATGTGGATTCTATTCATAACCTTTTTCTCTCTCTCGTTGTTTGTTTTTTTCTCCCCCCCCCCGTTCCTCTTCTCGTCTTCTTTCTCTACTTTTTGCAGATATATTTAGCACCCGTATAATTAATTCACATTTCCATATACTATGGTAAATAGTCAATTTGTTTCTTTAAATCCATGGACTAAATTAATAGCTAAAAGATCCCCGGGTCAACCGGGAAACAAGGTCAATTTTTGGGTTGCGTTATACATACAGAACACTATACAATAATGTATCCGGACAAGTTTTATTGTCCAATTACGGATAACGTGTTTTGTAATCGATTGGTGCAACTGAATTATTTACGTTACGTTTGACCCAGGTCGAGCAGACCTCGTCGTTGTAAGAGTGATTAATTAATCAATCATAGGGAGGGACTTTTTTATGTCACCAAAAACAGAGACTAAAGTAAGTGCTGGGTTCAAGGCTGGTGTTAAAGATTACAGATTAACTTATTATACTCCGGAATATGAGACCAAAGATACTGATATCTTGGCAGCATTTCGAGTCACTCCTCAACCCGGAGTGCCCCCCGAGGAAGCAGGAGCGGCAGTAGCTGCCGAATCTTCCACTGGTACATGGACTACTGTTTGGACCGATGGACTTACCAGCCTCGATCGTTACAAGGGGCGATGCTATGACATCGAACCTGTTCCTGGAGAGGAAAATCAATTTATTGCCTATGTAGCTTATCCCTTAGACCTTTTTGAAGAAGGTTCTGTTACTAACCTGTTCACCTCCATTGTAGGTAATGTTTTTGGATTCAAAGCCCTACGGGCTCTACGTCTGGAAGATCTACGAATTCCTCCTGCTTATTCCAAAACTTTCCAAGGTCCACCACATGGTATCCAGGTGGAAAGAGATAAATTAAATAAATATGGCCGCCCCTTATTGGGATGTACCATCAAACCAAAATTGGGTCTGTCTGCAAAGAATTATGGTAGAGCAGTTTACGAATGTCTTCGTGGTGGACTTGATTTCACGAAGGATGATGAGAATGTAAATTCCCAACCATTTATGCGCTGGAGAGATCGTTTTTGCTTTTGCGCTGAAGCACTTTTTAAAGCTCAGGCTGAAACGGGTGAAATTAAGGGGCATTACCTGAATGCTACCGCAGGTACATGTGAAGAAATGATAAAAAGAGCGGTATTCGCTAGAGAATTGGGAGTTCCTATCGTTATGCATGACTATCTGACGGGGGGGTTTACGGCGAATACTTCGTTGGCTCATTATTGCCGAGACAACGGCCTACTTCTTCACATTCACCGCGCAATGCATGCAGTTATTGATAGACAAAAAAATCACGGTATGCACTTTCGTGTACTAGCTAAAGCGTTGCGTATGTCTGGGGGAGATCATATTCACGCCGGTACTGTAGTAGGTAAGCTCGAAGGAGAACGAGAAGTAACTTTGGGTTTTGTGGATCTGCTACGTGATGATTTTATTGAAAAAGACCGAAGTCGTGGTATTTATTTCACTCAAGATTGGGTATCTATGCCAGGTGTCCTACCTGTAGCTTCGGGGGGTATTCATGTTTGGCATATGCCTGCTCTGACCGAGATCTTTGGGGATGATTCTGTATTACAGTTTGGTGGAGGAACTTTGGGGCACCCTTGGGGAAATGCACCTGGTGCAGTAGCCAATCGGGTTGCTTTAGAAGCTTGTGTAGAAGCACGTAATGAGGGACGTGATCTTGCTCGTGAAGGTAATGAAGTGATCCGTGAAGCTAGTAAATGGAGTCCCGAACTAGCTGCTGCTTGTGAAGTATGGAAAGAGATCATATTTGAATTTGAAACTATTGATACTTTATAATCCAGTTTTCATTCATTGGTTATCCTAATCGGATCGAACTCGGCCCAATCTTTTACTAGAAAAATTGAGCCGAATCACGAATGCTGATTTGTACGAATCAGATACGATAATCTGATGTTCTTATTGGAATGGTGGCATAATTAACCAACGGATTCTACATTGGATCGACAGAATCTCATCCTGTCGATCCAAATTTAGATTTACTCAATTTCTGGATATCTCCATCTGGGTCTGTCTACCAATCCTTTTTTTCCTGTTCTCCGGGTATAGAGATAAAAAAAGGGTAAACTTATTCAATTCGACCGGGACTGACGGGGCTCGAATCCGCAACTTCCGTCTTGACAGGGCGGTACTCTAACCAATTGAACTACAATCCCAATAGATCGCCCACTAACTAATCCACAGTACATTATGTTACTGCCGGATCAATAAGACATTGGATGTCTTCATTTCCTCGTATCACTTCGTTCCATTATGTCTATGCATAGACACATATGTACTTTATGTATGAATAAAGTACATACTTTTTTACCTTGTAGGGGTTGGTAGCTCAGTGGATCAGAGCACATGGTTCCGGACCTTGGAGTCAAGGGTTCAAATCCCTTCTAGCCCGAGCCCTATTCGATTAATATCTTATATTTGGGATGGACATAGGCATTTTTGCGATAAATTGCTCTTTATCGTGTCGTGGTATCTCACAATATGAATCGATTTTTGATTTAGATTCAAAGAAAAGGTTTCTGCGAAGTTCGATAATATTGAAGAAATCAAATAATTGAACTTCATTCGAGGTAAATCCATTTTAGGGGTATTTTTCCAAATGGATCTAGGATAGATCCATCTAGGATAGATCTCTTGAATGTTTGCTGGGTTTAGCAAGAGAACCAACGAACGGGTCTTATATAAAAGACCCTTTTGGCGGGCGAGAGGTACGAGCGGGAGACGTTGATGAAACTAGTGTTTCCTTCTGTCTGTTTCTTCTGATTCTAAGAAGAATAAGAATAATTAATACGTTTTCCTTTGGAATTTTATTCCCCTTTTGGGAAGAAGGTGAAAACGAAAGAGAGAGGTAAAAATGAAATTTACCTATTTTTTTCGTTTTCACCTTCTCTATTTTATACTATTCCACTTTCATATGAATAAAATGAATAAATTTAGTGTATTCGTATATTGTATACGATGAAGGAGATATTATGACTTTAAGAGAATGGCACGAAGAACGACGTCGAATTAATCGAGTAATTGAGGATTTGACCGAGAAAGCGAATCACCTCGCTATTGTCAAGAAAGGAGATGAAAATACTGAACAGCCTCAGCTGATTGATAATGAGCGTTTGAGACAATTATGGGCGCAATGCGATAATTGTTACAATATGCAATTTAGGAAGCATTTGAGGCAAAATATGGCAATTTGCCAAGATTGTGGCTTTCCTATGCAAATGAGTAGTTCTGATAGGATTGAACTTTTAGTGGATTCTAGCACTTGGGTTCCCATGGATGAAAATCTATGTACCATAGATGTTTTTTCCGAGTTTGAAAATCTTCGAACTGAAGAAAAGATGGAGATTTCTTGGCAAATGAACGGGAAAAATTCGAAAATTTCGATAGATTATCGCTGGAATTTCTGTATATATTATTCATTTTTGCTTTGGAAATTTCTTCCAAAAATTGAAGAACTTCTACTTACAGAAGAAATTTTCGAGGAGATAATAGAAGAGGGGCCTTCCATTAATGAAAATTTGATTCAAGATATCGAATATCCAGAAAATTTGATGCAAGATTTCGAATATATAGAAAAATTGACGCAAGATTTCGAATATATAGAAAAATTGACGCAAGATATCAAATATATAGAAGAGAAGTTTAGAAATAGTTTTAATGAGATGCGAGAGTGGACCCCAAACAATAATAAGGAAAATATTTTTAATATATTGAAAAGGATATTCCGTAGATATCTCAAGCAAATACTAATGAATTTTGCTCTAAGTTGTTTTCAACGGCATATATCTATTTTAGATAAGATAGATCTAAAATCTTTAGAAGTTCAATCTTTCAAAGATGAACTGCAAGGGATCCTCTTATATGGAAAGATAGTTACTTTGATGGATTCTTGTTCTCTAAATTATTTTAGAGGAATAAAAGATAGTTCTTCTGAAGACACTGAAGACGAGGTTCCTCAAGATCCTTTTTCTGAACAATTTTGGGACGACTCTAAGTCCCTACGGACTTGGGAAAAGTATCTTGAACAGTATACTCCAGTTTCAGCTGAATCGTCAGAAGAGTTTCTTCGGTGGTTAAATTGGTGGTTAAAGGATTTTTCTGAAGATTCAGAAGAGGAGATTCCTTCTAAGGAGGCTCCTTCACTTCCTGAGGAGGTTCGTTCACTTCGTGAGAACATTGCTGCATCTTCCCAGAAGGGACCTTCACCCTCTGAGCAGATTCCTGAGGAGGAAGTTGATGAAGAGGAGGTTCCTGAAGATTCTTTTTCTGAACAGTTTTTGAAGGAGTATAATATTTTGCCTTGCGAGGAGAAAGCTCCAGAAAGAAAGCTTGCTCTTGAAATCCAAAAGATTCATTATATGATTTCTCGTGAAAAGAGGAATCAGAAGAAGCTTCGTGAAGAGCGGAAAAAGGAAGAGAGGGAACTTGATATGGAAGAAAAACCTTATATGGATCATATCACTTCCTATCAAATAGACACAGGTTTAACCGACGCTATTCAAACAGGCATAGGTCGATTACATGGTATTCCTATCGCAATTGGAGTTATGGATTTTCAATTCATGGGGGGTAGTATGGGCTCGGTAGTAGGTGAGAAAATAACCCGTCTGATCGAGTACGCTACCAAGAAATCTCTTCCATTGATTACGGTGTGTGCTTCTGGTGGAGCACGCATGCAAGAGGGAAGTTTTAGTTTAATGCAGATGGGCAAAATAGCTTCTGCGTTGAATATTTTTCAACGTAAGAAAAAGTTGTTCTATATATCGATTCTTACTTCTCCCACAACAGGTGGAGTGACTGCTAGTTTCGGCATGTTGCCAAATATCACTATTGCTGAACCTAAAGCGTACATTGCATTTGCTGGTAGAAGAGTAATTGAGCAGACATTAAATCTGACAATAGAAGATGATGATTTCCAAACGGCTGAGTATTTATTTTACCATGGGTTATTTGATCTAATTGTTCCACGGAGTATTTTAAAAGGTGTTTTGCGTGATATACTGAAGCTTTACAAGTTTCGTTGATTCAACGCTGTGGAGTTTGCTTGCTTATAAGGAGCAATCAATTATTATATTGATTGAGCTCTTTGTAACGAAACCTTGTATTATGATACAAGTTCGCGACAAAGGAAAAGTCGGATCTACATCAAAAGTATTGATCCTCTAACTACATGCAATAGAAATTCCTACGCGGTTTTAAAATCGGAGGAAACAAGATTGAAATCCTTTTTACTAATAAATAATATTTTTTAATATGTATAAACATTATATGTAATAGATCTATATATATTTATTCAGTCTTTAATATGTAGAATCTTATACTTCTATATCAATCAAAAGAAGATCCCGGGTTGAGTCTAAAATAGTTGTTTTAGACTCAAAAAAACTATTTGATGCGAAAAGGAACAATATTTTTATAGATGTGTTTCTGAAGAAGGAAAGGACCACTTATTTGGTTTTGACCTATCGCTCATTCGGTCTTATAATCATTACTTGTAATAAAGTAAAATATTTCATTAAGGTACTCGTTCTATGGCAAATAGCATACCCTCTATTTTTGTGCCTCTAGTGGGCCTGTTTTTCCCAGCAGTTACAATGGCTTTTTTGTATTTTCATATCCAAAAAGACGAGATTTTGTGAATCTAGTCCAATAAGATCTCATATATGGGGTTCAATATAAAAAATAGACTTTTTTTTAGTAGAACATAAAATGCTCGTTCTAAATAGGAACGAAATAGATCTAAATAGATATCCATCTAGATAATAGATATATTCATCATATATGAATAGATATATACTATACGCCATAGGTATAATATATGGATATAATCTGGATGGATATCTATACATATCCATCCGTGAATGGATATGTTATTTATATATCACGAATATATATAAATATATATGTGAATATAAAGTGGGATTTATATTAGACTAATCCCATGAAGTGTCGTTTTTACAATCGATTGATAAGTTACAATGTTCCAAACGGAGAGCACGGGAAAAAAATAGGTAAATGATAGGCGAGATATTCTATTCTCGGCTTAGATGCTTAGATGTGTATAGCTAGCTTATAATTATGAGAATTACTTTGGGCGCCAAAGGAGTAAGCATTTGGCCATTGCCTTAAATGAAATAGGACACAATTCGTTATGAATCATCGATCAAAACAGCTGTTGATAGAACCCGTAAGAGGGTCTCGAAAAATGAGTAATTTTTTTTGGGCTTGTATACTCTTCTCGGGTTCACTAGGATTTTTTTTAGTCGGAATTTCGAGTTATCTCGGTAGGAACCTGATACCCCTATTGTCATCTCAGCAAATACTTTTTGTTCCACAAGGAATTGTAATGTGTTTTTATGGTATTGCAGGTCTATTCATTAGCACCTATTTATGGTGCACAATTCTGTGCAATGTGGGTAGTGGCTACAATAAGTTTGATAAAAAAGAAGGGATTGTATGTCTTTTTCGTTGGGGATTCCCGGGAAGAAATCGTTGTATTTCAGTTCAATTTTATATAAGAGATATTCGGGCGATCAAAATGGAAGTTAAAGAAGGTATTTCTCCTCGTCGTGTTATTTATATGCAAATAAAAGGTCAACAAGAAATTCCCTTAATTCGTACTGAAGATAATTTGACCTTACGTGAAATGGAGCAGAAAGCTGCTGAATTAGCACGTTTTTTACGTGTATCTATTGAAGGTTTTTAGTTGATCTCATTATTTCTCGATAGAGAAACCGGTATATCCCCGAGTATATACGAGAGGAAGAGATTTCAATGAGAGGCTGGTGGGGGGGGGGAGGGGGAAGGACATGCAGTTCATTTTCACGACCAGGAAAAAAAGGAGGGAGTACTTAGAAAATATGATTAGTATTTCCCGGCAGTTCCCAAACACCTCATGGCTCTTCTTCTTTTCAGAAGGGAGCCAATAGAGCCAGTACATTGATACAATGTATCAAAAAATACACATATATATTATTATATAGCGTACCTTTTAAGGCATTTTTTTTTACAAATGTATACTTCAATCGGATAATTGAATCTAATATACCAACCGGATTCACCCCGATATAGATTCTATATTTATTGAATATATCTTATTCCCAAACTATGATCTTTTTTGCTAGGAAACATTGATCTCCGTTTTCACTTGAAAAAGGAAGACTTATATGTCACTTTCTTTAAGTCTTCGGAGAAAAAACTGATAGTAAAATAATGAATACAGAATTATTCTAGATCAAAGCGATTTGAAATTATGGATTCGGCTGGGAACAATCTCTATTTTTATTCCCATTCTTATTCGGAATGAATCGTTGCTTATCCGAAGCATATAATGCTTCGGAGTCGAAGCATATAATGCTTCGGAGTCGAAGAATTACTCAATACATCAATCTATGAATCCCATACCTCGTTCTATAACTCGTACCTTGTTCAGATTTCGTACGGAGATAACAAGTGAATCTAGCTCGTTAGCAATTCACGAATTGGAAGTGGCCAAATATAAAGCATCAGCCTCTCTGCGATATCTTGCAGGTCTAGTAGTACTACCTTGGGGAATTTCAATTTCATTACAGAAAGGCTTGGAACCTTGGGTTATAAATTGGTGGAATACTAATCAATCTCAAAAAATTCTTGATTATATACAAGAAGAAAGCACTCTAGGGAGATTTGAGAAAATAGAAGAGCTTTTTATGTTAGAAAGAATGGTGGAAGATCCTTTGGAAACGGATTCACAAGATCCTCGAATAGAGATTCAAAAAAAAATGATTGAATTGGTAAAAATGTATAATCAAGATTGTATACAAATAATCTTACACTTATTAACAAATATAATGGGTTTTGTTATTCTAAGTGCTTATCTTATCCTGGGTAAGAATAAGCTTGCTATTCTTAATTCTTGGATCCAAGAATTATTCTATAGCTTCAGCGATACAACCAAAGCTTTTTATATTCTTTTAGCAACCGATCTATGTATCGGGTTTCATTCGCCCCATGGTTGGGAACTTTTGATCAATTGGATCTTCGAAAATTATGGATTGGCCCATAACGAACGAATAATATCTGGTCTTGTTTCTACTTTTCCAGTCATTTTGGATACGATTTTCAAATATTGGATCTTTCGTCGTCTTAATCGTACATCTCCTTCACTTGTAGTAATTTATCACTCAATAAATGAATAAGGAATTTGTTCATCCAACAACAGTTCAATTCAACTGTTTTTTATATTTGTCCCTTTTTCATTCCCTTTCTAGTTCAGTGTGAAAGACACTACTGACTAATCTAGTAGCAAAATTGCATACAGGTAGCTATGATAGCTACCTACTCTTATGTATTTTAAAAGAAAAGGATTGGAGCCAATAATTGAACCATGCAAAATAGAAATACTTATTACGACCGGGTGAAAAAGTGGATAACTCGATTAATTTCGGTCTTGATCATGATACATATAATTACTCGGGCATCTATTTCGAATGCATATCCTATTTTTGCACAGCAAAGTTATGAAAATCCTCGAGAAGCAACTGGGCGTATTGTATGCGCCAATTGCCATTTGGCTAAAAAACCTGTGGAGATTGAAGTTCCACAGTCTGTGCTTCCCGATACTGTATTTGAAGCAGTCGTTAAAATTCCCTATGATACACAAATAAAACAAGTTCTTGCTAACGGTAAGAAAGGGAATTTCAATGTAGGAGCTGTTCTTATTTTACCCGAAGGCTTCGAATTAGCCCCTCTGGATCGTATTTCTCCTGAGATGAAAGAAAAAATAGGTAATCTTTTTTTCCAGAACTATCGTCCTAATCAAAAAAACATTATTGTAATAGGTCCTGTTCCCGGTCAAAAATATAATGAAATTCTCTTTCCCATCCTTTCACCAAATCCTTCTACTAATAAAGTAGCTCACTTTCTTAAATACCCCATCTATGTGGGCGGTAATAGAGGAAGAGGCCAAATTTATCCCGATGGCAGCAAGAGCAACAATACGGTCTATAATGCTTCAGCAACAGGTAGAGTGAGTAAAATATTACGTAAAGAAAAGGGTGGATATGAAATAACTATTGATAATCAATTAGACGGTCGACAAGTTGTTGACATTGTACCCCCGGGACCGGAACTTCTTGTTTCAGAAGGCGAATTGATCAAGGTTGATCAGCCGTTAACGAATAATCCTAATGTGGGTGGATTTGGTCAGGGAGATGCAGAAATAGTGCTTCAAGATCCTTTACGCGTTCAAGGTCTTTTATTCTTCCTAGCATCTGTCATTTTGGCACAGATATTTCTGGTCCTTAAGAAGAAACAGTTTGAGAAAGTTCAATTGGCCGAGATGAATTTTTAGGTACATAAAATTATGTGTCTATTACTACCCCTTAAGTTGACCGAAAGAATTGAACCTATACCTTATGTATAATATGAATAATATACAATTTTGAGATTAGAGTAATCTTTCTTCGAAGATAGGGAGCATTCATTCGCTCTTTCCTTCTGTTCGAATCTATAGAATTCATTCAGTTTTTGACTGTCTTTTTATCAATTTTTTGGAAAAGGAAGAGCAGGCGAGTAAAAGCGAATATGGTTGGGTTGATTGAGCAAATGGGGTGACCTATTTGATAAGTAAACTTTGAATGAGGCTCGTTCCTTTTAGTTGCTTTTATAATAAAAGAAAAACATTTTTTCAGCTCGGGCCGTAACGTAAAAGATGTAATTCTACATCAATAAAAAAGAATTGTGTAATTCTCTGTTCCAGAAATGGACAAATTTTATGCAGAATAATATATCAATTAACATTTGTTTGAGGAGGAACATTCAAGCTAGATCGATAGAATGCTATGCTTCTGCATATCAGAAGCATGAGAATATATTGTCTTATCATTTTACTAAAAGAATGGAAGTAAATATAACAGTCGTGGGATTTGTATGAATTTCATAAATGTAAGCCAAAAATATATTAAAAAAAGAAAGATAAGACCTTACGGTACCGTAAGGTCTTATCTTTCTTTTTTAGTTTTCACTTTTGTATGTAGAGTAGTTCCCATAGATATGAACTAAATTTCATTATCTATAGGGATGATCCTAATCCGGAATAGGAACCATAAAAAAAGAGACCTATTAAACCAATAACGAGAGTACCGGTTAAAGTACCTATCAACCAAAGAGGGATCCTTCCAGTGGTATCGGTCATTTCTCTTACTCCAATTTACATCAAATTGTCTTAAATAGTCATGCTCAAGACATAAACAATCATACATATATATGAGTATTAGATCTCACCAAATTGGGTGATAGATAAGATTCTCACTATATTTAATTGAAAAAGTAATTAGAGAATAGAACAGCAAGCACAAAAATGAGTAACAACCCCCAGTAGAGGCTGGTCCGATTCAATTCAACATTTTGTTCGTTTGGGTTTGATTGTGTCATAGCTCCGTAATATAATTTATATATAGTATATAGTTTATCGCTGGATGAACTGCATTGCAGATATTGACCCTAAGAAAAAAACTGTGGGTACAGCTAGTCCGTGAACGGCCAACCATCTAACTGTAAAAATTGGATAGGTTCTATCTATAGTCATTAGTACCTCCTAAAAAGATCTAGTAAACTCATCGAGTTGTTCTAATGAATCGAAACGGTCAGTTACTAATGGAACCTCCTGTCGGCTTTCTGTGAAATACTCATTTGGCCGGGGGCTCCCAAATACATCATAAGCCAAACCCGTGCTTACAAATAACCATCCCGCTATGAATAGCGATGGTATAGTAATACTGTGGATAACCCAATATCGAATACTGGTAATAATGTCAGCAAAAGCGCGTTCTCCCGTATTCCCAGACATGCTAAGCTCCATATATTATTGGAAAGTCAAAGGGGAATTGACCCCATGAAAGATAGAGATCAGGAAATGAAAATTACTGATATTTTCTCTAATCCTCGTTTGATTGTCAATATTATACCAAAGGTATATTGAAAGTATACTGAACCAGTATAGCTGGCTTTTTGCTAACGCAGCAATATTATTTTGCCCAAGGGAAACGATTCTACTCCTCCCAGTTTTTCTAGGGCTGTTTAGCCGACTGAACAACCCCTTTGATTTCTTACAAAGAGGCAGAAAAAGGAATACTATTGTATGTTTTATGGTAGGCCCTGGGGGAACTCTATCTCAATATTTTATTCAATTTTGGGCATGTGGATCATGGGAAAATCACTTTGAGTATTAAATGGCTTTCGTTTCCATAGCGTGCTTTATAACTAAAGCACGTTTAAAGCACGTTGATCCCGCTTCAAGAAGAAGAAGAACATTTAATGTTATAATAAAACTTATCCTTTTTTTAAGCTTTTTTGGTCTCCAGTTCGTTTGGACATTCTGTCCGTGTAGATCATCCTAGTAATGGAAGTTCCATAAGAAGATGAGCTTTGAAGCTCATCTATGATGTACTCCCAATAGCATTGGGGGTATAGTTATGTCCTTCATAAATTGAAGGGCTTAGGAATATAAGCCATTTGGCTATTAAGGGCCAAATGTTACTCATCCCGTAGATAAAGAAGAGGGTCCAGTGGATATTTAATATTATCCAACTTGGTTGAATTGTAGGTCTGTTAAATGACGGGCTGTTCCTATGTTATTTTAGGACATAAATATAATTTTTGGAATATCAGACTTTGCTTGCATTTATTACTACAAGAATGCGCATACTAAAAAAACTAATATTTCTATGATTGCAGAATTAATTAACGCAGCTAATAACGTTATGCAAATCCTGAAGGGATTACGCAGTTGGTCTTGGTGCTACTCATGAAATGGGGTGGGGTTATCTTCACAAATCCACTCTCATTCATACTTGTTGATACCATTCGTATCAATGATACAATCAATTTATTGTATCATTTGGTTAGATTTTTAATCTTTTTATTCTTATCGTATCTTATAGATACGAAAAATATAGGTAATTGCCTTAAAAAGATATGTATCAATCATATTCCTTCCATTGAGTTTTCCCATGCCTACTATAATTAGTTATTTCGGGTTATTATTGGCTCTGCTAATTTCCACCTTAGTCCTATTCATCGGTTTGAGCAGTATACGACTTATTTGAAAAGAAAAACGAAAACTTCTTCGTTCACTCTAGTTTTATAAAATCCCGTCGTTTATCTTAATATCAATATATTCTATATTGATATTGTTAGTTAATTCGGGATACTATCCGGGGTAGCTATTATCTTTACTTATTTTTTTGAATCAAAATGGTTGAAGCTTTACTATCCGGAATTGTGTTAGGTTTAATTCCTATAACTTTGGCTGGATTATTTGTAACTGCGTATTTACAATACCGACGTGGTGATCAGTTGGATATTTGATTGAGAAACATCATTTTTTTTGTTTAATGGACCTCCTACTCATCCTGGGAGGTCGGATTCAATTGATTGTTCTAGTTGAAACTATTGATAATCCGTCAATAGAAGTGGATTGAATAGGAACAGGATCACGCTCTGTAGGATTTGAACCTACGACATCGGGTTTTGGAGACCCGCGTTCTACCGAACTGAACTAAGAGCGCTTTCTTAGCGAAAAGGTACGAATAGAAAAGAAGTACAACTTTTTTTTACTCTTAAAAACACTTTTGCATGTGACATGATTCCATGACTGATAACTGATAGTTGCTATACTATCGAATCGGTATCTATGGGTCTCCTTCCCGTAGGGAAAAAAATGGGTAGGGATGACAGGATTTGAACCTGCGACATTTTGTACCCAAAACAAACGCGCTACCAAGCTGCGCTACATCCCTTTCAATTATTAAACTTTAGTATTATGTTAATACTAACAATTTTTTCCACATTTATCCACTTTCATTTTTATTTGATCTCGTGAATAAACTCTATATATATGGAGTTTATTATCTAGAAAATGATTACTCATTCATAATATATCGTAATGATAAATGTTCTTTCAGAAATAGCAACATCTTGCATTCCGCATCATTGTACAGATATCTATTCCGGGTTATCTATACAAGAGACTCATGAACTACGAATGTAGTTCACCATATAACATATACGTCATGATTGAGAAGGGGAACTTACGAACAATGCAAGATATAAAGACATATCTTTCTACGGCACCTGTGCTAGCGACTCTATGGTTCGGGTGTTTAGCCGGTTCACTGATAGAGATCAACCGTTTTTTTCCAGATGCTCTTACTTTTCCCTTTTTCCAATTTTAGTTTTACTGTAAATAGAAAACTAAAAAAAAAAATGATGCTAGATCTCTCCTCTCATTTTTCCTTGAGAAACAAAAGGAGTTGATTCAGCCCCTAATAGATCCGAGTTCATAGCTACACAAGGGGGGGGAGCGTTAGAATCAAACGAAAAGGAAATATAGATACCGAAAACCCTCCCACAAATACCATACTGTTGAAAACTCCTAATTCAAGATTTTATTACTGATTCATTACCGTAATAAAATCTTGAATCATGGGATCTGCGACAACTTTTACCCCATTCTTTCTCTTCTCTTTTCCGGAAAAAAAAGGTCCAAAAAAGAGAAGTATGTCATATATATATCCAGAGTGAGTTTATGGCCAAGGGAGATCTAAGAGTAACAATTACTTTGGAATGTACCAGTTGTACCCTGGATAGTGCGGATAAAAAATCTACGGGTATTTCCAGATATACGACTCGCAAAAATCGACACAATACACCTATTCGGTTGGAATTGAAGAAATTTTGTCCTTATTGTTACAAGCATACCCTTCACGGAGAAATAAAGAAATAGATTGAATATACTACTCAATCTTCAAGGATAAAAATATATCAAAGATATAAAAAGAAAGAATTTTGATTTTCACAAAATCAGTGAATATTTCTTTTCAAAATGTTTTGAATAAATAGTTTATTTGGGAGGAAAACAAACTATGAAGATTTTAATTGAAAGATTCATGAACCAAACTATGAATACATCTAAGCGATCATTCGGTAATGGAAAGAAACGGTTTATTCGGAATAAATATAAGCGCTCTTTTCGGAATAAATCCAGACGGTCTTCTAGAAATAAATCTAAGCGAACGTTTCATAAACGTTTGCCTCGAATTGGATCAGGGGATCGAATTGATTATAAAAATATGAGCCTAATTAGTCGATTTATTAGTGAACGAGGAAAAATATTATCTCGTCGAGTGAATCGATTGGCCTCGAAACAACAACGCCTAATGACTACCGCTATTAAACGAGCTCGTATTCTATCTTTGGTACCTTTTGTTACTAGTTATAACTAATTTTGATCCCTAGAAGCGAGCTTACTCCGTGATCGAATCAAAATTGGGATATCTCATAAAGAAAGATAAGGTAGATTTCAATTCTACTATCAAAAAGTTGATTGAAAGAATTGAAGGGATTGGATTATCCAGGCGCATTTGGTAATTAACATTTTTCAATGTTTATAGCTTCCCGGAGCGAATTCTCCGGGAGATTGAGTTTATTTCATCATACGTTAATATTTTTCAAGATTGTAGAAAAACAACTACTATCTAATACGGATATTTGCGCAAGCGTTTTACGATTTAGAAGCAACTGCCTTTTATACAAATATTGTATGAATTTGTTATAAGGCATTCCATTAGCACGGGATGCCGCATTAATCCGGGTGATCCACAAACGACGAAGATCTCTCTTTCGTCTACTTGTATCTCGTTGAGCAGAAACTAAGGCTCTGATTTTCTGTTGGTTAGCGGTTCGAAAAAGTGTTGAATGGGCCCCTCGGGAGCCTGATGCAAATGCAAGAATTTTTTTTCGACGTTTTCGAGCTATATACCCACGTTTAACTCTTGTCATTGAAGTTTATTCTCGTGAATGACGAATCTATTTTTTGATCAGTCTTTCTTTCGTTTGGTTTATCAAAAATCGAACTGATTCTTCTAATGTATAAAATAAAGATTCCAATGGCTTTTGCTACTGCAACCTTCCCAACCATAATTCCCTTCAGTTAGGCACTTTCTAGATAGGCAAGGGATGGGACCTTGCATGAAGAAAAAATCATGGGTTTCATCGTTTCTATGGTTCTTTCTCTAACGGTAAGGTCCTCTCTATACGCCGGAGCCCTTTTATTTATAAGATATGAGATGAGTGTGTTATTAGTAACTTGTACAGTTTACCACCTTGAGCTCTACTCAAAAATTAGAAAGTAAAAAAAATACTGTCATAAACTGTCATGATAAGATTTATACATACAGTGACGACATGTAATTATGAGAGTTGGCCAAGTAGCTAACCTTTTTGATCCGTTCTCGCAGCAATAAAAGTATCATTTTTATACTTTTTAAATTTGCATTATTTCCCCGCTAAATGGATTGATGACCATTCGCTACCAATGAGGAATTGCTTTTCATCCCACATCGATTGAGGTGATTGGATTTGCACCAATGGAAACCATAAATTTCATCCCCAGTAAGGCTAGATGATAGATCTGTATTTTGCCACAGCAGAAAAGAAGATTTCTTCTGTTAGAAGAGTCTCTTATTCCATTTCAACTTCTGATCTAAACGAGTCGCACATACACCCTAGCACATACTCCTCTACGCTGAGGGCATCCTCGAAGAGCAGGAGATTTTTTTCTATTTCTTATTGGCTGTCTAGCATTTCTAGTAAGTTGTTGAATAGTCGGCATTTCAAATTTGAGATGAAATTAACTGGTTTGGATTGATCCTAACCAACCATATAAATAGGGCGAAACTTGTTCATTTGAACGTGAAAAGGAGAAGGGGGGGGGGAGTGAAACTAGATTTACCTGCTTTTTCGATTTGTCCATCAATCATACTTTGGATAATCATAATCCAATTTCTGGATTCAAAAGCATAATTTTGCTTTTGGATTAAAAAACGGAAGTTTTGAGTTATCTATATGATATATTCATACCATTTTATTACAAAATGATTCAATATCATCAATATGGATGGGTGGATATAGGCATTTGTATTTGTTCGTGAAAGATAGGAAAGGAGAAATATTTATGGATGAGGATCAATATCTAGATCTAGTACTTACAGAAAAAAGTTGTCGCCTATTAGAAAAGAATCAATATACTTTGAATGTGGATTCGAGATCGACCAAAACAAGGATAAAAAATTGGATTGAACTTTTCTTCAATGTTAGAGTAATAGCAATAAATAGTTATCGACCCCCGGAAAAGAAGGGAAAGATAAGGCAAATCATGAGACGCCAAATGCGTTATAGACGTATGATTATTACACTAGAATCAGGTTATTCTATCCCACTTTTGCAGGAATGATACTTATTCAATTAATTAATAACATGACCACTCGTTTGTACGGAACTGTTACTCCAGGCACACGCGATAGATCCCTATCAGATTTCAACGGGGGAGCCCAGTCTCATCCACAAAAGAAATTGACCTCTGGACGGCATCGTTGCGGGAAAGGTCGTAATAACAGAGGAATTATTACAACGAGACATAGAGGAGGGGGTCACAAACGTCTATATCGTCAAATTGATTTTCGGCGAAGTAAAAAAGACATCCCAGGAAAAATTGTAACGATAGAATATGACCCTAATAGAAGTGCATATATCTGTCTCGTACACTACAGGGATGGTGAAAAGACATATATTTTGCATCCCAGAGGGGCCATGATTGGAGATACCATTATTTCCGGTCCAAGAGCTCCTATATCGATGGGAAATGCCCTACCTTTGAGTGCGGTTTGAATTATTAATTTACGTAATCGGAAGCAACCGATTGGGTTTACAGCGAAACCTACAAATCTATCACTGATCCAATGAGAATACTTTTATGTACGGGATGAATCCCAAAGGGAAACTGAGGATAAATGGCAGCGGGTGATTGAGTTTAATAGTTACTTATATGGAATCATTGGCTCCAGAGATATGATAATATGGAGAAGGCTGGATTGTCTGAAGCAGAAACAAACAGGGTAGAGGACCCCTTGTTATGAAGATAGAGACAAGTTACTCACATCTGATTTGATGGTCAGAGGCAGATTCGGAGCTGGACAGTGAGAATATTTTCTGGAGGAGGAAAAGAAAAAAAAAAGAACAAAAAGAGAAAGAAGGATGGAAAAGAGATGTTTCAAATGCCTCCTACGTTATCCGTAAGATACAAAAGTATTGACGTAATTTGATAAAGTCATTCATTCTGAATGCTACATGGAAACGGAACATAAGCCAGATGATGGAATCGAAACACCTAGGCTGTACAGAATCGAAATAGAGGGAATTGATTATATATCCTTCTTCATTCTAGATCCATATATATATATCCAGTCTATATTGATATTTGTTAGATGAATATCATGTACATCCAGAAAGCTGTATGCCCTGAGAGAGGCTTGTACAGTTTGGGAAGGGATTTTTACGAACTAAAGGTCTACTTCAACCAATATGCCCTTAGGCACAACTATACATAATGTGGAAATACAAGCCAGAAAAGGCGGACAATTAGCTAGAGCAGCGGGTGCTGTAGCAGAACTGATCGCAAAAGAAAGTGGATTGGCCACAATAAGATTACCTTCTGGGGAGGTTCGTTTAATACCCGAGAACTGCTTAGCAACAATTGGACAAGTAGGTAACGTCAATTCAAGCAATAGAGCTTTGGGTAAAGCTGGAGCCAAACGTTGGCTGGGTAGGCGTTCTGAAGTAAGAGGAGTAGTTATGAATCCTGTGGACCATCCTCATGGAGGTGGTGAAGGAAGAGCCCCGATTGGTAGAAAAAAACCCGTGACTCCCTGGGGCTATAGCGCACTTGGAAGAAAGAGTCGGAAGAGGAATAAATATAGCGATGCTTCGATCCTTCGTCGACGTAAGTAGGAATAGTTGGAAATCCATTTTATTTCTTCTTTCAACAAAAAGAAAGGTAATTCAAAAGAAAGGTAATTGGCCATGGCACGTCCACTAAGAAAAAAAAATCCTTTTGTAGCTAATTTTTTATTGAGGAAAATTGAAAATCTAAACAAGAAGGAAGAAAAGAAGATAATAGTGACCTGGTCCCGGGCATCTGCCATTGTACCCGCAATGATTGGTCATACAATTGCTGTTCATAATGGAAAGGAGCATGTACCGATTTACATAACAGATCGTATGGTAAACCACAAATTGGGGGAATTTGCACCTACTTTCATTTTCCGGGGACATACAACGAAGAATGATAAGAAATCGAGAAACAATAAGAAATCGAAAAACGAGAAGAATTTAAAAAACGAGAAGAATTTAAAAAACGAGAAGAAATATTATTGGTAATAGTCTTCGTAGATCGGGGAGGATGAAGGTTAATGATAAATAAGAGTGAAAGCCCAAAAATACGAGCTATGGCTAAACAGATACGTATGTCTGCTCATAAAGCACGTAGAGTAATCAATCAGATTCGTGGTCGTTCCTATGGGCAAGCACTTATGATACTGGAACTGATGCCTTATGGCGCATGTTATCCCATATTACGGTTAATTTCTTCTGCAGCTGCAAATGCTAATCACAATATGAGTTTAAACAAAGCCAACTTATTTGTTAGCAGAGCCGAAGTGAATGAAGGTTCTTTTTTCAAAAGATTTCAACCTAGAGCTCGGGGGCGTGCTTATCAAATACACAAACCCACTTGTCATATAACTATTGTATTGGAAGAAATATCCAGATAGATTGAATAATCCAATTATATACCAAAAAGGAAAATATGTATGGGAAATAAAATAAATCCACTTGGTTTTAGACTTGGTTTCACCCAAAATCATCGTTCCCTTTGGTTTGCAAAACAAAGGGATTATTCCGAAGATTTACGAGAAGATTATAAAATATATAATTGCATTGAAAATTATATACGACTTATAAGGAGCTCCTCAGATTATGGGGGACTCGCACGTATAGAGATTGCAAAAAAGAGAAGTTTGCTTCATATCCAAATATATATGGGATTTCCCAACTTGTTAACCAAAAGATCAAGTGTACGTCAAGAAGTGAAACGATTAAGAAACGATATAGAATATTTGGTTTTACAAAATAGGCTTTCTGTGGACCGAAAACTTTTCATTTTTCTGCAAGAAGTAGTGAACCCTTATAGAGAACCTAATATTCTTGCAGAATATATTGCGCTGCAAATAAAGAATAGAGTTCCATTCAGAAAAACGATTCAAAAAGCTATTGAACTAGCTAAAGGGGCAGATGTCAAAGGTATTCGAATCAAAATTGCAGGACGCCTCGACGGAAGAGAAAGGGCCCGTAGCGAATCGATCAAGCAAGGTAGGGTTCCCCTACAAACTATTCGAGCTAAAATTGATTATTGTTATTATGCGGCTCGAACCATCTATGGAGTATTAGGGATAAAAATTTGGATTTTTGAGGATGAGGAATAATGGATTCATCCCATGATCTTTCTGATCATGAATCGTCAATTCTATTAGATCAAATTGAAATTAGATTCACCATTCTGGAACAGTGCTATGCTTAGTGTGTGACTCGTTGAGATCGAGCTTCTGCTTCTTTTCTAAAGTGATGAGTGATGGAGAACTCAAAATAAGGACGGATTGGTCTCTGGTATTAGAAACCAACTCCCCGCTTCATATTATCAAGATCCAATAAGCTAATAGCTATTACTACATATAACTCCTAGTTATATAGAATGAATCAAAGACTTTCTTCCACAAAGGGGCAGACCCATGAGATCTATATCCCTTGTGAAGCGAGAGAGACGTTCGGCAATGCGAGAAAAGAAAAAGATGGGAAGGAGAAGAAGAAAGAATGAAATCTTCTTCCTTTCAGTATTGTATGGTTCATGAGCCACTCCTAAAGAGCAGTGTGATAAAGCATAAGAATCATCCAGATTCATTCCGGATTGAATGGATTCAGTTTACGAAAAAGAGAGCTTCGGGTCGATGAAAACTAAGGAAGTTGATTCTGATGAATTTAGAGCTCCATTGCAGAGGAAAGACCTGAACATCAATTTAAAAGCTATGAGAACGATGGAACTTGTGACTGCATAAGATTATAAAAGAATCTTAATCATCCATTGGATAGGATGGCGAAATAAACCAACAAGGAATTTATTTCAATGGAGTCTATGAATCGACCCATGAAGCAAATACTGAAAGAGCCAATATTCGCCTGTGAATTTTTTGACAATCTCAACTGAAATAAAAGAATTGTTCCGTGAATGATATGCGTAATTTCTAGCCTAATTTGTTTGTAGATCTAGGGTTATTGCTATCTATATAAAACATGATGTCAATATTGATTGTCCCATTTTTGGATAGACTCCTTCACGAGGAGCCGGATGAGAAGAAACTTTCATGTCCGGTTCTGAAGTAGAGATGGGGCCAAAATAGTAATATTTGCTAAAATAGAACCATCGACTAGAACCCAAAAAAAACGAAATTTCGTCACCAACATAGGGGAAGAATGAAGGGAGTATCTTATCGGGGCAATCGCATTTGTTTCGGTAGATTTGCTCTTCAGGCACTTGAACCTGCTTGGATCACATCTGGGCAGATAGAAGCAGGACGTCGGGCAATAACTCGTTATGCCCGTCGTGGTGTAAAAATATGGATACGTGTATTTCCGGACAAACCCGTTACAATGAAATCTGCTGAAACACGTATGGGTTCGGGGAAACCTAAAGGAGCTCCTGAATATTGGGTATCTGTCGTCAGACCTGGTCGAATACTTTATGAAATAGGTGGAGTGTCAGAGACTGTAGCTAGAGCAGCTTTTCAAATTGTTGCATACAAAATGCCTATACATACTCAATTAATTATTGCTTCATCTATATAATACAGAACGAAAGAGCTCTTTTTGGTGGAAGAAGATTAATAGTTCGTAGATTCTAAATTTTTTTTTATTTACACTGAGGTAACAAATTTTTTGGAGGAAAAATGATTCAGTCTCAAACTTATTTGAATGTAGCAGATAACAGCGGAGCCCGAAAACTAATGTGTATTCGAGTTCTAGGAACAAATAATCGTAAATATGCTCATATTGGTGACGTGATCATCGCTGTGATTAAGGAAGTAATACCTAACATGCCCCTGGAAAAATCAGAAGTAGTTAGAGCTGTAGTTATACGCACGTGTAAAGAACTTAAACGAGACAATGGAATGATAATACGATCTGATGACAATGCAGCAGTTGTGATTGATCAGAAAGGAAATCCAAAAGGAACCCGAGTTTTTGGTTCAGTTGCTCGGGAATTGAGACAATTGAATTTCACCAAAATAGTATCATTGGCTCCCGAAGTGTTATAAATATTGATAGCTAAATTCAATAGAAATAATGGCATAAAAAATTATTGATTTTGTAGATCGCAGTAGATTGCATTTCAGGCATATTCCTCAGAATAAAAAAGAAAACATGCGTTTTATATTGAGATGGGGAATTCCTAAAAATTAGTTCGTCACGGGTAACGACACTATTGCCAATTTAATGACTGTTATAAGAAACGCTGACATGGTAAAAAAACGCACAGTTCGAGTAGCAACTACTAATATTACTGAGAAGATTGGAAGAATCCTGGTACGAGAGGGTTTTTTAAAGGATGTTAGGGAACATCGGGAAGGCCAAAAATCTCTTTTAATTTCAACTTCGAAATATAGAAAAAGGAAGAAAAATACATATATAACCGCTTTAAAGCGTACTAGCAAACCTGGTCTTAGAATCTATTCCAATTCGCGGGAGATCCCTAAAGTTCTAGGTGGAATGGGAATCGTAATCCTTTCTACTCCCCAAGGAATTATGACCGATCGAGAAGCTCGGCAAAAAAAAATTGGTGGAGAAATACTATGTTATGTATGGTAATTCGTCTGAATTTTATATGAAACTATTGGGTCTGTGAGATATGAAAAAGCGGTAGAACAAAAATACTATTCTTAGCTCTAAATATGATGCTTACTCCCACTTATTGGGAGTTATTTTATACTAAAATTAGTACCAAAACCCTATTTATTATGAAGAAGGATTCCAATTTAATCAATGCGGAAGGTTTGGTTACTGAATCACTTTCCAATGGTATGTTTCGCGTCCGTTTAGATAACAAATCTGAGATTATAGCCTATATTTCGGGTAGAATTCGACAGAATTGTATACGAATATTACCAGGAGATAGAGTCAAAGTCGAATTAAGTGCTTATGATTTAACTAGGGGGCGTATAGTTTATAGACTTCGCAACAAATCCGTAAACGATGAGATAACCTTTTGATTTTTATCGAATATCTGATAGAAATCAATATATAGATCTTATTAAGCTCCATTTTTACAGAAAATGAAATAGAATATGAGCGTATCCATTCCAAATTGAAGGACCACAGACATGAAAATTCGTGCTTCTGTTCGTAAAATTTGTGACAGTTGTCGCCTAATTCGTAGGCGGGGACGGGTTAGGGTAATTTGTGTCAATTTGAGACATAAGCAAAGGCAGGGGTAATCCTTCTCTATATCAAGAGACAAATGTATAAAATCAATTTTGACATCCAATCTATCTAAATCTATTTATACAGATAGATTTAGATAGATTTATTTTTTTCTCTCATAGATATGAAACGATTAATAAAACTATTAATATGTCAAAAATTACAAGAAGAAGAATTGGTATTACAAGAAGAAGAATTGGTATTACAAGAAGAAGAATTGGTTCACGTAAGAATGAACGTCGCATATTCAAAGGAGTTATTCACGTTCGAGCAAGTTTTAATAATACTATTGTGACTGTTACAGATATACGGGGACAAGCGGTTTCTTGGTCTTCTGCTGGTGCCTGTGGATTCAAAGGCAAAAAAAGAGGTACAGCATTTGCTGCTCAGACTGCGGTGGAAAATGTTATTGGTACATTAATGGATCAGGGGATGAAACGAGCGGATGTCCTGATAAGCGGCCCTGGCTCGGGGAGGGATACAGCATTACGAACCATTCGTAAAAGTGGCATAATTTTAAATTATGTACGTGACGTAACTCCTATGCCGCATAATGGATGTAGACCTCCCAAAAAGAGACGTTTGTAAAAATTGAATGAATTTGAACAAAAAAAATGATTAAATAATCTATTCAAGTAAAATGAAATTAATATGATTCAAGATGAGATCTCAGTCTCCCTTAAGAGACCACAATGGAAGTGTGTCGAATCCAGAGAAGATAGTAAGCGTCTTCATTATGGCCGTTTCATTCTATATCCGCTTTGCAAAGGTCAAGCTAATACAATAGGTCTTGGAATGCGAAGAGCTTTACTTGGAGAAGTAGAAGGAACATGTATAACACGTGCCAAATTTAAGAACATAACACATGAATATTCTTCAATAATAGGTATTGAAGAATCGGTACATGATATTTTGATAAATCTGAAAGAAATTGTACTTAGAAGTGATCCGTACGGAATTCGGGAAGCATCTCTATGTATCGTTGGGCCAAAACTTGTAATCGCTCAGGATATCATATTACCACCTTCTGTAAGAATAATCGATACTATGCAACATATAGCTACTGTGCATAAAAATATTACTTTAGATATAAAATTACAAATTGAAAAAGGTCGCGGATATATTATACAAAATACGAAGGATTATAATCCTAAGGATGGCGTTTATTTAGATGCTATGTTTATGCCCGTTCGAAATACAAATTATAGTATTCATTCTTATTGGAATGGAAATGAGATACAAGAAGTTCTTTTCCTTGAGATATGGACGAATGGAGGAGTAACTCCTAGAGAGGCGCTTTACGAAGCTTCTCGGAATTTGATTGAGTTATTGCTTCCTTTCCTGTCTGCAGAGCAACAGAGTATTGATGGAACAAATAATCCCCTTTTGCATATATCGACGGACACGAACAGAACAAAAGAAGGAGTGGATTTTTCTAATATTTTTATTGACCAATTAGAGTTACCCACTAGGATCTATAACTGCCTCAGAAACGCCCATATAAATACATTATTGGACCTAATGAATTACAGCCGAGAAGATCTAAGGAAAATCCTCACGGAAAATTCTGTCAAACAGATATTAGAAGTTTTGCGCAATTTTGGGATTAGATCCATCAAATAGTTATATTTTCTCTCTGTATTTATCCCGCTTCCCTAAGTTATTGTGTTAAAATAGTTGGAATAACTTTAGGATCCGTCTTCGACATATTTTTTTCGTAGAATAGGCAAAATATCTGACAAAGTGGATATATCTAGGGAGAGTTAATTTGTCTTGAAGCAACGAGTCCCTAGATATATCCACGAAAGATTTGTTTCAATATTTTGAAATTCTAAGTTAGATCAAATTGGAAAAGACCCAAACTGAAAGATTTATCGATAGGTAACGTTGCTCCAATACCTAGCCAAAGGGCTACTGCAGTACCAATTAAAAATACTGTTGTAGCTACTGGACGACGAAATGGATTTTGAAATTGATTCACATTCTCCAAGAAAGGTACTGTTAATAGTCCCGCAGGTACTGAGGCCATTAAAAGTACACCTAATAATTTATTAGGTACTGTACGAAGTATTTGGAATACGGGGAAAAAATACCATTCGGGCAATATTTCCAAAGGAGTTGCAAATGGATTTGCCGGTTCACCAATCATTGACGGCTCTAGAACCGCTAAACCTACGGTACATGCAATAGTACCTGAAATTACTACTGGAAAAATATATAAAAGATCATTGGGCCAAGCGGGCTCTCCATAATAATTATGTCCCATACCTTTAGCTAATTTAGCCCTTAATACAGGATCATTCAAGTCAGGCTTCTTTGTTATTGGGATAAGTAGATCTTTATGGATCTATCCCCCGAAGGAACCGGACATGCCTTTTTTTATCATCCGGCTCGAGCAATAAATGAATGGTGTATCCTCATAATAAGAACTAAGAATGTTTATACCATTCTTGCTCATTTTAGTATTTCGGATTAGATGCTCAGTACCCAAGTAAGCTTAAATTTGATCATGATCAATATACCTTTTGGACTATCTCATTCCTTGTAATCCGTATCTATCTCCACGAATAGACCTCCATAGCATACAAGGTATTGACTTGTTACTGATCCGGCCCTTCTCTTTCCTTAGATCTCTTATTTTACTCCGATAGTTTACCTTATTGAAATGCAAGGGAAATGGATGCATTTTCATACTATGAAAAGTAATAATATTTTATTCAATATCGTACACTATTACCTGGATCTCACGGAGCCCTTCCTAATCCGGATTCAATCATAGAAAAAACTCTCTTGAAACGGAACAAACCGACGGATGTCTTTTCCCCAAGTTCTAAACTTCTTATTTCTGATAAGAAAATTGGGGCAGAGACTTCGTTATGAATCTTTATAAGGCAGATAAGAATGTATCTGCACAGCCTAAACAATAGTTCAAGTCACACACTCCCATAATCCATATTCTCCCTCTGAGCTGAGGATGTACTTCAATTGTTTGTATTGGATCAATAATACTTCAGAATTGAAAGTAGAAATCCGGGGAACTCCGAGGAGCATGGTTTCTTATTTCCATATTCCTAATATGAAATATTCCCGGCAACGATCTAATCATTATTAGTCGTTACTCAACAAAACGATAGATTATGACTACTCATGGATACTTTTCAAAATATATCTTTCCTCTCTATAAAGGACCTGAAATACCCTGCTTACGAATCATTAGGAAGTGCATTGGCATAAATACAGCAGTAAGGAGGGGTAATATGAAAGTGTGTAAACTATAAAAACGAGTCAAGGTAGATTGACCCACACTAACACTTCCGCGTAATAACTCTACCAAAGGAGATCCTATTACAGGAATGGCCTCAGGCACACCGGTCACAATTTTGACCGCCCAATAACCAATTTGATCCCAAGGCAAAGAATAACCAGTTACACCAAAAGATACGGTTAGTACCGCTAGAATTACACCCGTAACCCAAGTTAATTCACGAGGTTTTTTGAATCCACCTGTGAGATAAACACGAAATACATGCAAGATCATCATTAAAACCATCATACTTGCCGACCATCGATGAACCGATCGGATTAGCCAACCGAAGTTTACTTCGGTCATTATGTATTGAACAGAAGCAAAAGCTTCTATCACAGTCGGACGATAGTAAAAAGTCATAGCAAAACCAGTAGCTACTTGTACCAAAAAACAAGTGAGTGTTATCCCCCCTAGACAATAGAATATATTCACATGAGGAGGAACGTATTTACTAGTGATATCATCCGCAATCGCCTGAATCTCGAGACGCTCTTCGAACCAATCGTAGACTTTATTGAGATAGGTAAACTTCAATTCCCCCTCTGAAAACCGTACATGAGAATTTCCTTTCATACGGCTTAAACAAGAATATTCAAATACTTTTTGAACGAATATATTAATTATGAAATATCGAGATACTTTATATTTCGTTCTCTGGGGATATGAATGAACAGAATTCGAAGTGATCCAGGAGCTCCCACAATAAATAAGAAGGAAAACTTCATAATGCTCGAATTTCAAGTCGGCTCATTCTTATGCAGAAGAAATTGCTATAGGCCTTTTGAAAAATCTTTTACCCTATTCGTTATATAAATTGTTTAGGGAACAACTAGTATCGACGACAATAGGAATTTTCTTGTTGAGATCTCAATAGATGAATAAATGTAAACCTAAGATTTATATTCTGCCCCGATAATTTGATTTCATTCTAAAAAGGTTCTCTGGATAATAACCTTTTCATTCAATTGTGGGCTTTAAATGAAATATGCTAACTAAGAGAGATGAAATACTATACCATTCTTCAGCCAAAGTCAGCTAAAGAAGGACGGGAGATCTCTCGATTTTTTGATCATACTTCTTTCAATTTATTAGAGCCCTGGTGACGAGGTTTAAGTGACAGGTATAAGCCATAGTTCAGATCTTGTTTAATTTATCTATTAAACATCTCGTGCTCCGGATATTCACTTTTTATCAATATCCAACGAGGTAAGACCATCTTTATGAAGATAACAGACTGGTATTCTGTACTAGAATAGAGATCAGATTTGACAAGTCGCACGCCCATATTCCAAAAATCCTTAGATAAAAGTAATTACACGATCAAACTACCGGAACGTAATAACTTAGAAACTCGAGCTATCCAATAGCTCGCCTTCAATTCCTTAGTTTTTTTTATTCTGAAGAACTCGGGATCCGAGCGGATGTTCTGGTTTATCTAGACCCAACTAACTGGAATTCCGTCCAATAAAACGGAAGAATTATAAATTTCCAATATTATTGATAGGAATATTGCAAATAAGGCCATTGCAATACCCATCAATGGAGTAGTGCCCCATCCGGGAGCTACTTTACCAGATTCTGTATTAAGTGGTTTTAAATAATTTCCTACAATAGTACGTCTTGGTCTGGTCTTAGAAGTATCATCAAAAGTCTGTGTAGCCATAAGAACTATTGCATCGGTTGAGATCTGCTAACTTTGTATACTATTCTATGTATATATATACATATACATGGGATTACCTAACAATGGAAACTGCAACCTTAGTCGCTATCTTCATATCTTGTTTACTTGTGAGCTTTACTGGTTATGCCTTATATACCGCCTTTGGGCAACCGTCTGAACAACTTAGAGACCCTTTTGAGGAGCACGAGGACTAGTGGAAAGAAAGACCTTCCCGCTAGGGAAGGTCTTTCTTTGATAATAATAATCAGGAGTAAAAGGATAAGAATTATTTTCCCCCTCTATCTGGAATTTTGGGGGGTTCTCGGAAAAAAATAGCAAAAAATATTATTCCTAAGGTCGATACCAAAAGGAATGTATAAACCAATGCTTCCATAGATTCGATCGTAGTTTACAATTATGGAGATAGCTTTCGTACTAATTACAACATTTTCCATAAAGATAAGTAATCAAAAGATTTTGAATTATTCTTAGTTAGAATGAATATTACATTAATATTTTTTTTTTTTTTTTTATTTTTCTAAATATTTATTTGGTATAATCTCTCTGATTAAACACCGGGAGCAATGTCATATTATACCACTTGTTTCTTAGTAGTGGGATCCCCCAGTTTTTGGAATGCCCCAAATTCGACTTGGGCATCCAAGTCCGGATCAATACCAGCAAAAACATCTCTGAATAGAGTTCTAGCGCCGTGCCAAATGTGTCCAAAAAAGAAAAGAAGAGCAAATGTAGCATGTCCAAAAGTAAACCAACCCCTGGGACTACTACGAAAAACACCATCGGATTTCAAAGTAGCACGATCTAATTCAAAAATTTCACCTAATTGCGCGCGTCTAGCATATTTTTTAACTATGGCAGGATCGCCAAAACTAACCCCGTCAAGTTCACCACCATAGAACTCCACAGTGACACCTACTTGTTCAACGCTATACTTTGATTCCGCTCTTCTAAAAGGAACATCAGCTTTCACAATTCCTTCTTCATCAACTAGAACAACTGGAAATGTTTCGAAAAAGGTAGGCATACGACGTACAAAAAGCTCACGCCCGTCTTTATCTTTGAAAATAGGGTGCCCTAACCAACCAACGGCTATTCCATCCCCATTGTCCATCGCACCTGCCCTGAATAACCCCCCTTTAGCTGGATTATTCCCAATGTAATCATAAAAAGCGAGTTTTTCAGGAATTTTTGACCAAGCTTCTGATAGACTGAGATTCTCGGCCAGACCGGCACGAACTCGTCGATCTATTTCTTGTTGGAAGTATCCCTGATCCCATTGATAACGAGTGGGACCAAATAATTCGATCGGAGTCGTTGCGGAGCCATACCACATGGTTCCAGCGACAACGAAAGCTGCAAAAAACACAGCAGCAATACTGCTGGATAGAACAGTTTCAATATTCCCCATACGTAATCCTTTATACAAACGTTGGGGAGGACGAACACTGAGATGGAATAGACCTGCTAATATACCCAATATACCTGCTGCAATATGATGAGCAGCTATTCCTCCCGGAACAAAAGGATCAAAACCTTCAGCCCCCCACGCTGGATTTACAGGTTGTATTCTTCCAGTTAGCCCATAAGGATCAGACACCCATATTCCGGGTCCATACAATCCTGTTACATGAAATGCTCCGAATCCGAAGCAGGCTGCTCCTGAGAGGAATAAATGAATTCCAAAGATCTTGGGTAAATCTAAAGAAGGTTTCCCTGTACGTTCATCACAGAATACATCTAGATCCCAATATACCCAATGCCAGATAGCTGCTAAGAAACACAAGCCAGAAAACACAATATGTGCCCCGGCTACACCTTCATAACTCCAAAGACCTGGATTAGTTACAGTTTCTCCAGTGATGCTCCATCCACCCCATGAATCCTTTATTCCTAAACGAGTCATAAAGGGTATAACAAACATCCCTTGTCTCCACATTGGATCAAGAACAGGATCGGATGGATCGAAAATTGCTAATTCATAAAGAGCCATTGAACCAGCCCAACCGGAAACTAAAGCTGTATGCATTATATGTACAGCGATTAATCGGCCAGGATCATTCAATACGACGGTATGGACGCGATACCAAGGCAAACCCATGATAAATACCCCTTTATCAGAAAAAGTGGACACTATGTAACTTTCTCGCATTAGAGAAGATCATGCTATGGAACTAAAAACCGTGTATGACAAAGATGAACACGTATTCAAGACCATTAATGGAGAAACAGTTTAAAAAAATGTTATGTTCATAACAGTAGCAGAAGTGGAACTAAGATACCTTTTTTGTGTGCCAATACACAATGTGGGAATTGGTCCCATTTTATCACTGATCAAACACATAAAATACTTGGAACGTGAAACTGAGACATTTGTACGACAAAGAGGTATACGAACCATTATTAGTAATGTATACAGCTAAAGAAGCGCTCAGTACCTAACTAGAACACTATAATGATATTACAATACTGTATTTTCTTGTATCAAATATGGTTAATGACTATTGATAAGTCCGTCTTTAATCTTTTTATTCCATATAAATGGAATCTTATTATGGAATACAATAATATTACAATACTTGATTTTCTTGTAACAAAAAAAATTTAAAAAATAAAAGTTAGTTATTGATAATTATTTATACTGTTTGATAAATACATATACCGTTGAATATGTTTTTATTTAATCTTATTCAATAAGATTCTCGAAATAGCATTTTACCATTACCTAAAGAAGGAATTTAATGAGGGTGTTGAAAGACTTGGCATTCCAAGTATATTACTTATCCATATGATCTTTATGGATCAAGGTCTTTCATTCTATTTTCGTTAATCCACCTTTTTTTATATTCTATTTTAGGGGTACCATTGATGCCACTAGGCGTTCCAAAAGTACCTCATCAGCATTTCGAAGAGGAAGATGCTATTTGGATGGACTTATATAACAAACTTTATGAGGAAAGACTTCTTTTTTTGGTTAAGCCACTTGACGACGAGATTGGAAATCAACTCGTTAGTATGATGATATATTTAAGTCTTGATGATGTAACTCAAGAACAGTTTTTATTTATTCATTGTACTGGTGGACCAATAATACCGGGACTAGCTATTTATGATACTATGCAATATATAGCACCAGAAGTATATACAATGGTCCTCGGGATAGCTGCTTCAATGGGATCTATTATCCTAAGCGGGGGGTATCTTGGTAAACGTATAGCATTCCCTAGTGCTACGATTATGCTCCATCAACCCGCTAGTACTTGGACGAATGGAGTGTCCAGGATGTGTACAGAGAATGCTGAGGATTTAAGAATGATTAAAGAACTTATTGTACAAATTTATGCAGAAAGAACGAACGAAAAACAAAAGTTCGTCATTTGGAATCAGTTAGACAGAGATTTTTTTATGTCAGCAGAAGAGACTCTGGAATATGGCCTTGTTGATCTTATAATTGGCAAGAGAAGGACGGCACCCTCCTGGCTAAAAAGAAAACGGAAACGGGGTCCTATGAGCAGGATTTTGCACGAGGAAATAACTTCAAACGAGCATCTAGGTATAAATGAGATCCCCATTGACGCTTTTGATAAGAAAAGCGATATGGAATGAAGCTCCAAGGGGCTCCAATCACTTCGTTCCATTATGTCTACGCATATACATGCATAACACAGATACATCGGTAGTTCGTTTTTGAACTACCCTTTCTTTCATCGATGCCAGAGACTTACATAAATCTATTATGGAGGGACCATGTTTATATTGGGTCGAACTGGATTTGAACTAACGTTGGCCTATTGACAAATGAAATAGAATGAAATATAATGAAATAGAATACTATGGTTACTCTGAAATTTTTTATGGTAATGCGCCCAATTTAAAACTTATTATTTTTTTGTATTTGCGGGAGGAGCAAATGCTAAATACATTTAGGACGTTGGTATTCGTGTGGTTAGACACATATAACTGTGTCTTGTTATTTGGGTTATTTTACGGGTTCCTTTCCACATTACCGCTGAGTCCCGCGCAAATATATTTCGCGAGATCGTTTATTTTAGAACATGACGCAAGAAGAAGAAGTGAGTTCAAGAGAAAATATCTTGGGCAAGAAAAAGGCTTTAGCTTGCGCAAAAGCCAAGTAATTTTCAGTGGTTCTCTTTTCGCGCAGGCAATAGTCTTTTTCTCCATTTATTGCACTCCTATCTATTTGGCGTTTTTCAACCCCCATGCAACGCTTTTTATCGCTGCACCAATCGTGTGCGCTATTTTGCATAAGTATATACAGGAATTATCTCCTAATCGTATAAAATTGTTACTAATTGGAATAACTCTTCATTTAATTAATCCAATACTATTTTTTTCAGACTCAACTTTTACAAGATTAATCAATCTATTATTGTTTCGATATACCGAGAATTTAGTATTTCTAATAAGTGCTTTCATTGGTTGGTTGAGCGGCCAGATTTTATTCATAAAGTTGGCAAAATTTTTTTGTTTGCGCATAGAACGCGATTCTACATTATTGGGAAGTAGATATGCGACATCAAAACGGTATATAAAGGAGACTTTAAAGATTTTATTCTTTGGATACTTTTTTCTATTCTGTTTTAGCGGGAACACCCCAAACGTTTTTTTTACTAAGAGGTTCAAGGAAGAACTTTTTGGGAAAAACGTACTCGTAGAACCCTTTTCTACGATTCAAAAATCGATTAATAAATTGAGGAGTAAAGAACAGGGAAACAACACAACAGTGAGATTGTTGTCGAAATCTAGTGACAAACAAACGTCTAAGAAAAAGTCTAATTTCGCCCCGCTTCCGAGTGAAGCTGAACTTGATGACAAAGTATCTGAGATAGAACAGGAGCAGGCCGATGACGGTGGAGGAAAAGACAAAAAACCATACCATATTGAGTATGTACTAGCACCATGGATTGGAAAAACGTGGCTCAATATGTTTTATGATTATCGCAGATGGAATTGGCCAATACGATATATTGAAGTGGACCCTGAAAATTTTGTTCAGGGACATTTTGTCGGTCCTCTCAAGTCGGAAGTTGCCGACTATTTCTTTGATACGTGCATCAGCGATGGAAGAGAAAAACTTTCTTTCACATCCTCACCGAGTGCTTTCTGGTTCGCGGAAATGATCCGCCAAAATATGGGGCATTCAGAAACCCTTTCAGGGTTAGAAACTGATTCTTCTAATGAAGATAATTTTGCTAAATGGGTTGTAGCAAAAACAAGTAGAAGGGATTACTTAGGCAGTGAGCTTGAAGACCGAGTAAAAGCTCTAAGCAATGGATCTCCTATTCTAGGTGTGATAGAGAAAAGGGTAAAATTCTCCATGGAAAGTGGAACGTGCCTTCCCGAAATAGAAGATCCTTTCCTGAGTGGGCCCTTTCGGGGAATAATGGAGCATTCGAGATCCGCATGGATTCCCCTATCTAAGAAGATATCCGATGAGGGTATATTAGTTCAAAAGCTATCTAAACAAGTTCAAGAGCTATCTAAACAGCGACAGGAACAGTCGTGTACTCCAGAAGAAAAAGAAAAGGCGAAACTTACTATTACTGAAATTGTGAGTATATTGAAATTACTAAACAAAAATAAGAGACGTAAAGAAATAAGAACGAAACTTATTAGGGCAAAAAAGCTGAATTTTCTTCTTAAGACTGTCATGAAGAAACTGAAGAAACTTATTCGGTTCAGTAATAAATTATGTTTATTCTTTGATGAGAGAAAGTTATCATTCTCGGAGAAACATGGGAAGAACGAGCGGATATCTAATACCCCAGAGGAAGAACAAATCTATGATCAAAGAGAGGGTGAGGATCTAATTGGAATAATGGATGAATTAATGGGTGAGTTCTCATTATTCATTAAGAAAAAGGGAAAAAAAGATTATAATATTACTGACATAGATGTAATCGGCAACCTCGAAGAGGGGTCTCTTTCAGGAAAGGATGCTTTTGAGAAGTTCATTGATAAGTTCTTTTTGTTCGTTGAAAATAAGTTATTGTTCTTGGATAAATCGGAAAAGGACGAACAGTTTTCTGATCAAAAAAAGGAGAATGATAATTTTGAAAAAGGGGTCTCTGCTCCTATTTTATTGTTTTCAGAAAATAAAAAAGTGAAATTGATTTTCAATTTTTGGCTCCCCCTCTTCGATCTATTTCGAAGAAGGAAGGTTGGGTTGAAAGAGTTGGAAAATTTAGTTTTTTCCAAAAGAAAAGCTGGAAAGGCCTTAGATCCCAACATTTCTGCGTTTTTCAATAAAATATTTTTGAACGAATTGAAACTTTCGGAGATTAAGAGGGATGCGCCTTTTTGGGCTTCCAAACTTAATACTGGTTTATTTGATGATTTTGGTGAGAAAAACGACCTCGATCTTGCCTCACCAGACGCTCGGAGCGCATTGCTTTTGGACCCAGTGTTCGACGATCCAAATATAGTCAGTTGGATCTGGGAGGCGGATGATGACCGAAACGTAATAAAAGGATCCATACGTGCTCAAAGACGTAACCTTAATACATTGATGGTATATGATCTACATGTACGTTCCTCTTTCTTCGTGAGATTTTCTGAAATGGGAGTGAAAAGCGAACGAATAAGAAAAAAACGCGAAAGAAGAGATAAAATAAAGGTAAAGTTTTATTCGAAAGCGAATTGGTTGCAGCATTCTCGTGGTCCTCTTCGTAAAATGTATAAACCATTTCTGACTAGCACAGAACGGACTCGCCTGGAAGAATTGACTTGGATGGATGAGGAATTCATTCAAATCATAAGAAGTGTGTGCTTAATCATTCTTCTTTATATAAGAAAATTTATACTAGTACCTTTGTTCATAATAACGAAGAATATTGTTCGTACATTATTATTTCAGTTTCCCGAATTGAAGGAAGATTGGAATGATTGGACGAGAGAAATGTATGTCATATGCGATTATGATGGTGTTGAATATTCAGAAACAGAATACCCAGAAGACTTTTGGGAAGTTGGAATGCAAGTAAAGGTTCTATCCCCCTTTCGCTTTAAACCTTGGCATGAAGAGCACTCTGAAAGCGATGCTGGTTATTTAACGATGAATCCCATGGTATTAACTGAAAAACCTTTCTCTGGCACAACCTCTGATTCTGAACATGAGAAGAATGAGGATCTGTCCAAAGTTTGGGAAGAATTCTTCGGACCTATTAAAAGATTATGGAGACCTCGTATCAAACAAATGATACAACGTATTAATTCGTTGATGCGACCAGTGATAGCACTTATCAAAGAATTAATAAGACGTATTAAAGAATTGATAGGGCGAGTAATAGGACGTATAAAAGAGTTGATAAGATTTATCAAATTCGATGAATGGATAAGACATATAAAAGAATTAATAGGGCGAGTGATAGAACGTACGATGAAATGGATAAGACGTATCCAAGAATCGATGGAACGAGTTTTAGAACGTAGCAAAAAATTGCTAGGGCGAGTGCTGAAAGGGATTAAATGGATCAAAAAATCCGAACTTAAACCAGATCAAAAGGTTATAAACGATGATGAAATGAATGATCGAGTTCCTTCTCAATTACGGATTCCTTCTCAATTACAGATTAAGGCTAAACCAAGGGTTAAGCATGAATTTGGAATGAAAACTCGACTAAATCTTAAACAAAGGACTGAGGAGACCAAGGTTAAACAAAGGACTGAGGAGACCAAGGTTAAACAAAGGACTGAGGATGAGGAGACCAAGGTTAAACAAAGGACTGAGGAGACCAAGGTTAAACAAAGGACTGAGGAGCCCAAAAGGAAACAAAGGAAGGACGAGACCAAAATGAAACAAAGGAATGAGGATATGAAACAGATTACAGAAAAGTATCTGTTGAACTTAGATATTCACGCCAAATTGAAGAAGGAAATTGATCAATATTCTTATGATATAGGATCCGGATTGAAAGATAAGTTGGTCCAAAAAAGGATTCGGGAAATAACTGATCGAAAAAAAAGCGTTCGATTCGATATTGATCGAAATTCTCGCTATTTCAAGAAGCTTTTTTTGAGAAAAAAACTTATAGTTATTAATTTAAAACTAAGTGTTATGAATCTTATCGATTCAATTTTCCATTTTTTTAATTTACTAAAAAGGAAAATTGCAGCAATTCCGAATAATGATTCAAATACAATTTTAAATCCCGAAAAGAAACAAGATTTCAAAATTGGCCCTGATAAAATTTCTCAAGCATATGTATTTCACAAGATGTGGCAAATAAGGACAATGAACAAGTCTTATGCTAAAGATTTACTAAAATCTAGAACATCATCCCCTTTAATTAAAAAAAATATTAAGGAATTACTAGAAATACAAGGAATATTGGAATCTAAGCAACCACAAGATTTAAGGATGAACCACTGGAAACAATGGTTAAATTTTTGTTATGGGTATAGAGTAGTAAAACCCAAAGGTTCCCGATTATCACAGATATGGTCTAGAATAGCACCCCAGAAACGAAGAAATAAACTTAGTAACCAATGTACGAATAAGCATAAGTGCGAATTTGAATCTTTTATAGGAATGCTCCAGAAATGGAATAAACGTTATAGATATGATTTATTAGCCTATAATTTTTTGGATTCCGAGAAAGAGCATATTCACAGACATTTAATACAAGATATGGTGGTAAGAGACATACCAGATCATATTAATACCAATAAAAAAACTCGGAAGAGTCTCGTATCAAATTTCTTCACACTGGATAAAAGTGATTTAAAATTGCACAAGGAAAAATGGAATAAAACAGAATTGAGAAAGAGTGATGGAAAAAGTGACATCAAATTGGATAAGAGTGATGGAAAAAGTGACATCAAATTGGATAAGAGTGATGGGAAAAGTGACAACGAATTAGATAAGAGTGATAAGAGAAATGATAACAAATTGAATAAAAGTGATGAGAGAAATGATAACGAACCGGATAAAAAAGGAAAAAGAAGAATTAGGAGAGAAAAATTGCATTACATAGATATTTTTGCCAATGGAAATGAAACCGATCGGTTTCATGAAAATGAAACCAATCAAATTGATCAAATGGAACCCGATCAATTTAATCAAATTAAAACCGCTCAATTTAATCAATTTAAAACCGATCAATCCTTAGATAGTTTCATTTCCAATTTTGAATCCAATGAGAGTAGAATGGATATTGAATCCAACGAAAGTAAAATGGATGAGAATTTGCTGATTGAATTTTTGGATGGTTACAAATTCTTAAAATCCTATTGGTTTTTCCCAATATTCGCCGAAAATCTAGAACTTTCGGGGGTGATTCAAACTATTCGTTCTGATATAACTTCCCTTATTGAGTATTGTCAAATGCGTTTGCCTGTAGATCAATATTTATCCGAGCTCAATTCCTATTACTCCGAATTATGTAAAGAGAGAGCGAAGAAAGTGAAAGATCACGATAAGATAAACAAGATTAGAGATAACATAAATAAACTAAATGCTTCTTTGGATAATCTGAGTCCCCATATGGATAATTTTATAAACAAAGTTTACGCTAAATCCGATCTGAAATTGCCGTGGTTAAAACCAGAGGTTTCTTTTGCATTGGTAGTGAAAAAGAAGAAGATTTCTAAGAAGCTCCTAGAAGAAGATAAGAAGCTCCTAGAAGAAGATAAGAAGCTCCTAGAAGGAGCTAAGAAGCTCCTAGAAGGAGATAAGCTCCTAGAAGAAGATAAGAAGCTCCTAGAAGGAGATAAGAAGCTCCTAGAAGGAGATAAGCTCTTAGAAAAAGATAAGAAGCTCTTAGAAAAAGATAAGAAGCTCTTAGAAAAAGATAAGAAGCTCTTAGAAAAAGGTAAGAAGCTCTTAGAAAAAGATAAGAAGCTCCTAGAAAAAGAAATGAAACCACCCATTTTTAGAAAAACTGAAATAAGCCCAGAAGAACCTGAAGCAATTCGAGAAACCCAAATCCAATTGATAAGAGAGGAGATTTCCAAATTGATAAGAGAAGAGGCGCAGATTGTCGAACAACCAACAACAGCAGAAGAGAATGAGATTCAAACGGAGTGTGAAGCTGATTATGAAGTACCTCTGAGGGATTATCTACGTAAGGACCATACTGTCTTTATTCCTTTGAATAAAGTGATGGAAAAGGATAAACTAACAGCGGAGATTATAGCATATAAACAAAAACTCGCAGAAGCAATTGATGCTTTTCATTTCATTTGTCTGAAAAGGACAGGTATGTCTGAATTTTCTTTTTGGAGGGTTGGACTTTGGTTCAATTTCAACCGTATTCTGAATGAAGTAGCGGAGCTAGATAGGTTTCCTACAATACAACTGAACAAACTGAAAACTTTAAAAATTGTGTTTTCAGATCTGGAAAAAGCGATAGCGAAACAACCAAAAAGACAAGGTCACGAAGAAAAAAGGAAGGATAGTGATAGAAATGTATACAACGAGTTGAAGGTTCAATTGAACCCTGGATGGGAAAAGGAAAAAGGGGATAATAAAAATATATGGATACAGGCCAATAGGGTTGGTGCGAAAATAAAGACCGAACGTATTAGTAGAAATGGTGGTCTTCCCTTGCTTAAGCAAGAAGTGTGGTTTCTTTCTCAATATGAGTATATCGCAAATACAATGGAATTTTTACTTTTTGATGAATCTAAAAAAGATGAAGCTAAGAATGAGAAATCTGATAAATCTAAAGCAGATAAAGCTAAACCTGCTCAAGACGAACAAGTTTCTGTTCCCGCAAATAAAGACGAACAAGTTTCTGTTCCTGCAAATAAAGAGGAACAAGTTTCTGCAAATAAAGAGGAACAAGTTTCTGCAAATAAAGAGGAACAAGTTTCTGCAAATAAAGAGGAACAAGTTTCTGCAAATAAAGAGGAACAAGTTTCTGAAAATAAAGACGAACAAGTTTCTGCAAATAAAGACGAAAAAATTTCTGCAAAAAACCGGAAAGTTCATAAAGAAGTTCCACTTTCAACAAGGGCGCTACGTCACTTAACTAAAATTTGTAACCTAAATGACGCCACAGACGTGGTTGTATTTCTCCATAAATTCCACTCCAAAAAGTATCCAGAACTAGAACACCTAATGAATGAAAAGAAAATATTAAAACATGTGGCGAATTGTCTTTGTTTCAATGATTGCCCTAATCATTGGGCATTATTAGGGTGCAACAACGACCGATCCTTAGTCGATCAAATGTTGTTCAATATGTGGTTAGACCCTCTTGTTTGTCTCTCTGTGGTATTAAAAGACATTAAAGTCTTTAAATCAAATAATAGGATTCGGGAAGGGCTATATGTAGATCTTTCTGATAGATCTGCGCGATCCATTCTTAATGAAAAAATTTCAAGTTCCCTGATTTTCGAAGATATTTTGCTTCCAAGACGCCGCAGAGAATTCCGAATTCTTAATCGTTTGAATCTTGAAAACAATCTAGCTGGAGGAAGTACGGGATATTCCAACGGTAAACAATACGTACAGAGTGATGAGGAGTTAATGGAAAAAGACCAATGTGTTGGCATAGATACAACACAAAAAATGAAACGTTTTCTTTGGCCCCGCTATCGAGTAGAGGATCTTATTTGCATGAATAGATACTGGTGGAATAGCAATAGGAGCCGTACTGTTTTGAAAGTACGTATGTATCCAAAAATGGATAATTGGAATAGTTGGGAGAATTTATTATGTTTGATTACGAAATACATGAGAAAACTGCTATTTTTGATGCATTCTGTAATAAAAAAACTCATATTTTATGCCAACTCTTGTAAAGCAGAAGAATGCTATACTTTACACCATTTTACTGCTTTGCAACAGAATAAAAAAAAAGAGCGTTAAAGAAAGAATAACTTTTTTAGTTGTTTTTTTGATTAATAAAAAGTTTGTTCGGTTAGAAATACAAACCATCTAATCCACTCTTCTCTCTTCCGAGGAAGAGTGGATTAGATGGTTGAACAGAAATAAAATTTGCCTAGAAAAGAAATAAGGTGACAAAAAAAAGGGTAACCGCTCTATCCTGAGCAGAAAAAGCCAAATTGGATCTGGGCGAGTAGAGAAAAAAATAACCCTAGGTTGGAAATTTAGGAATAATAGAGTATATTTAATATGTACATAATACATACCATTACAAAAGTTTGAGTGAACTACGAGGGGATCTGGTAAAAAGGAACCAATGATACTTTGGTGCAGCCAGTCCAACCTAATGGGGTTTCGATCTTAATTTGGTGTGTCAAATCGAATCGAGTTTGAGGCCTATCCAACAGCAATAGCGTCACGTTATCCAGATGGAGATTTTATCTACCATAAAATAGGAAATTGTCTATTCCCGTTGGAAAAATTGGATCAACAGTCAAACGCGATACTGGAAACGCGTCGGGATACTCTAAGTTTATCAAACTATTTCCTTAGTCGCGTTTGGCTGATAAAATATCGGATTTATCGACTGTATGGAGGACCACCTCAACTTCATACCCGCCTTTCATTTTTTAAGGCGTAATCCACGCCCGCTTTCGTAGAACAAAAATGAAAGGATCTCATTCTTTTTTTCTGACTATAAATCCATATTATTTGAATAGGAGGAATTATCTTTTTATGATAAAAAATTTGTCCATTCGTTCATCTTTGGGTCCTAAAGACCAGAAAGGATCTGTAGAATCTCAGGTGGGTTATTTAACCAATCGAATTATAGGACTTACCCAGCATTTGCAACTGCACAGAAGAGACTATTCAACTCAAAGAGGTTTGCGTAAAATCGTGGGTAAACGCACGCGACTTCTTGCTTATCTGTCCAAAAAAGATATACTTCGTTACAATGATTTAATCAGTCAATTAGGTATTCGTGGACTAAAAACACGTTGATTTTAACGAAGTTCTCAAATTCCTTTTTGGTTCATGAAAATTCGGATCCTAACTAAACTAATAAGTCATTTTTTTCTAATAGATTTCTAAAACAAATCGGAGGATATTTATTATTATGCTTGCCACGGAGAAAGACCCCATGAGGGTAAGTATGGGTCCTCATCATCCATCAATGCATGGTGTTCTTCGACTTATTGTTACTCTTGATGGTGAAGATGTTATTGACTGTGAACCCATATTAGGTTATTTGCATAGAGGAATGGAAAAAATTGCTGAGAACCGAACAATTGTCCAATATCTCCCCTATGTAACACGATGGGATTATTTAGCTACTATGTTCACAGAGGCTATAACGGTAAATGCACCAGAAAGATTGGCGAATATTCAAGTACCTAAGAGGGCTAGCTATATCAGAGTGATTATGCTAGAGTTGAGTCGTATAGCTTCTCATTTGTTATGGCTTGGACCTTTTATGGCTGATATTGGTGCACAGACTCCTTTCTTTTATATTTTCAGAGAAAGGGAAATGATATATGATTTATTTGAAGCTGCCACCGGTATGCGAATGATGCATAATTATTTCCGTATCGGGGGGGTAGCTGTAGATTTACCCTACGGGTGGATAGAAAAATGCTTGGATTTTTGCACTTATTTTTTACCGAAAGTCGCGGAATATGAAAGACTTATTACACGCAATCCTATCTTTTTGAAACGAGTGGAGGGAATAGGTATTATTGGTAGAGAAGAAGCAATAAATTGGAGTTTATCAGGACCCATGCTACGAGCTTCTGGAATCCAATGGGATCTTCGTAAAGTGGATCATTATGAATGTTACGATGAATTTGATTGGGAAATTCAATGGCAAAAAGAAGGAGATTCATTAGCTCGTTATTTGGTACGGATCGGGGAAATGAAAGAATCTCTAAAAATCATTCGACAGGCTCTAGAAATAATTCCAGGGGGACCTTATGAGAATTTAGAGGCTCGACGTCTCAATAAGAGAAAAGATTCACAATGGAACGATTTTGAATCCCGATTTTTTAGTAAAAAAGCTTCTCCTACTTTTGAATTGTCAAAGCAAGAACATTATGTAAGAGTAGAAGCTCCCAAAGGAGAATTAGGAATTTTTCTAATGGGAGATGACAGCATTTTTCCTTGGAGATGGAAAATCCGTCCACCTGGTCTTATTAATTTGCAAATTCCCCCTCAACTGGTTAAAAAGAGGAAATTGGCCGATATCATGACGATTTTGGGTAGTATAGATATCATTATGGGAGAGGTTGATCGTTGAAATGGTAATTAATATAGCGGATTTCGAAGAACAAGCAATCAAATTCTCTTCTCGATTGGGGTTTTCAAAAGAAATCTCTAGTCTTATATGGATTTTCATTGGCATTACTATTCTTCTATTGGGTATTACGATAGGATTATTAGTTATTGTATGGCTCGAGAGAAAAATATCTGCGGCAATACAACAACGTATTGGCCCTGAATACGCGGGTCCTTTAGGAATTATTCAAGCTTTGACAGATGGGATTAAACTACTTCTAAAAGAAGATATTATTCCATCTAGGGGGGATATTTGTTTATTTAGTATTGGACCAGTTGCAGTGGTTATACCTATTTTCCCAAGTTATTTAGTAATTCCCTTTGGCCGCCACATTGTTCTACTTGATCTTAGTATAGGTGTTTTTTTTTGGATCGCTGTTTCCAGTATTGCCCCCCTTGGCCTACTTATAGCAGGATATGGATCAAATAATAAATATTCTTTTTCAGGTGGTCTCCGAGCTGCCGCTCAATCTATTAGTTACGAAATTCCTTTAGCTTTATGTGTGTTATCTATTTCTCTACGTGTGATCCGTTGGAATATGAGATTGTTTTTGTCTTCTTTCTAGAAGAAAGAAGGAGAAATGAATGAATGGGATGAATATTGATTTTTCATTCCGGTCGAAAAACTAGATGGTCATATGGGTGAGATCAAACAGTTTATGAATCCGCAGTAAGATGATTGAGTCCCATTCCCCATGTACAAGAGTGAAAGCATGCGCAATCAGTGAAAACTGTATACCCAGTTCATATATTGGTCATCGGGGCCCAACAGCGGGAAGGCAAAACAAAAAAATGTATGAAATTACTATCATACATACCGAAAAGTGAGCAAAGGTAGGTGATGAGAAACACCAAGATATAAGAAAGATTAGTGAGAAAGATCAACCTCTTTCCAGATGAGAGATGTTTCCATCGAAATGGGATGACAATGAGGACTTGTCATTGGTAGGGATGATCAAGTAGTACTTCCCCAGAACCCCGATCTAAAGTATGTTTCTATCTACTGTAAAAAGAAGGACTATCCAGAACGAAGTAATGCTTTACACAGTTCCCCCTCTCCCAGAAAAAAAAGTAGTGAAGCTTAAGATAGGTTCAAAAGCTCATAGCAGACAGAATCTCATTGGTCCAAAATGTATTAACATTCTGATGCTTTTTTTTACTTTATATATTGTTATTTTTATTCCCCAATGGCCATCGAGAAGCCGTATGAAGCGAAAGTTTCACGTACGGTTTTGGAATAGAGAGGAGAACAGCGATGTTCCCGTCGACTATAATTATCCAACAGCTCAAGTACAATTGATATAGTTGAAGCACAGTCCAGATATGGGTTTTTAGGATGGAATTTGTGGCGTCAACCCATAGGATTTATAGCTTTCTTCATCTCATCTTTAGCAGAATGTGAGAGATTGCCGTTTGATCTACCAGAAGCGGAAGAAGAATTGGTAGCGGGCTATCAAACTGAATATTCGGGTATTAGATTTGGGTTGTTCTACGTCGCTTCTTATTTGAATCTATTAGCTTCTGCATTCTTTGTAACAATTCTTTATTTGGGCGGATGGAACTTTTCAATTCCATTAATACCCATTCTGGAACATTTTGAATGGGATTCTATTTCTGGAATTAGCGAGATCATTAATATAATGATGGGGGTCCTAATTCTATTAGCTAAAGCTTATCTGTTCTTATTTCTTTCTATCACGGCAAGGTGGACCTTGCCCAGGATAAGAATAGACCAATTATTGGATCTTGGTTGGAAATTCCTTTTACCTATCGCTTTGGGCAATCTATTGCTTACAGCTTCTTTCCAACTTATTTTATTGTGACCCAATATTTCTTCTTCGCATTTTGGGTTTTGCAATAATCCAAAAAAATGGATAGATAAAATCTATGAAGAGAAAGAATTCTCTAGCAAATGATTATTTAAGGAGATTTGCCACATGTTCTCCACGGTGACTGGGTTTATAAACTATAGTCAACAAGCAATACAGGCTGCGAGATACATTGGTCAAGGGTTTATGGTTACCTTATATCACATGAATCGTTTACCTGTTACTATTCAGTATCCCTATGACAAATTGATCCCATCAGAACGATTTCGCGGACGGATTCACTTTGAATTTGATAAATGTATTGCTTGTGAAGTATGCGTTCGTGTATGCCCGATCAATCTACCCGTTGTTGATTGGGATTTTGGAAGAGATATTGGAAAAAAACGATTACAAAATTATAGTATTGATTTTGGAATTTGTATCTTTTGTGGGAATTGCGTCGAGTATTGTCCCACAAATTGTCTGTCAATGACAGAAGAATATGAGCTTTCAACCTATGATCGCCATGAATTAAATTATGATCATGTCGCTTTGGGACGTTTGCCAATATCGGTCATTGAAGATTTAACAATTCGAACAATTCCGAGTTCAACTTATTTATCTGAAGGAACTAGGGAAAAAAGATTCTGATTCAATAACTAATACCCATTATTCAGATTGATCGAGTTCCAGGGCTCATGGAGAAATAAGATACCTTTTTTGGATGAATCGGGGATTCGTAATCTTATTAAGATTACATTAATAATTTAACATGTATGATTGATCAAAATCTATGATTGACCAATTCAATTAGGAATCAGTGCTCTTACTGCACTTAAATATCTGAAGTACCTCTATTTATATAGAGTATACCAAATAGGTATAGGTAAATGAGGTCACTTTTTTCTTTAGTGAATGAGATCATGAGGAATAATATTCAAACTTATTGATGCACATAATGAATCAACCTGAACCCATATATGATATTTTTTTGGCCCCTCTAACGCTAGGTCTCATATTAGGAGGTCTAGGAGTAGTATTATTTACTAATCTAATTTATTCTGCGCTTTCCTTGGGACTAGTTCTTGCTTGTATATCCCTATTCTACATTCTATTGAACGCGGATTTTGTAGCTGCTGCACAAATCCTGATCTACATAGGAGCTGTCAATATTTTGATTGTATTCGCTGTTATGTTGATAAATAACCAGAAGTATCTAAAATCTGCTCCTCCCTGGACCGTAGGAGATAGCATCACTTCAATAGTTTGTATGATTCTTTTTTGTTCATTAGTGACTATTATACTGAACATATCATGGTTCGGAATATCTCTGACTAAAAAATCAGATCAAATTTTGGAACGAGACTTAACGAACAATGTTCAACGTATTGGGACTCATTTATCCACTGATTTTTTTCTTCCATTCGAACTTATTTCTATAATTCTTCTAGTTGCTCTTGTAGGAGCTATTACTATAGCTCGCCGAGAAGAAATAGTTTGAATAAAAAGTTGCAAATAAAACTTATCTTGCGTGTTATTAGGATAAGTACGATCCTTATAGATCATGGAAAAATATTTGAATTCATTGGATAATCAAAAAAAGAAACTTGATAGAACTTTTGTTTATATCTAAACAAACCGAGGTATGAGGAGTTAATCTATTATGCTCGAACATGCACTTATTTTAAGTGCTTATTTGTTATCTATGGGTATTTATGGGCTAGTAACAAGTCGGAACATGGTTCGAGCGCTTATGTGTCTTGAGCTAATACTGAATGCGGTGAATTTAAATCTAGTAACATTCTCAAATTCTTTTGATAATCTGCAAGTAAAGGGAGATATCTTCTCGATCTTTGTTATAGCTATTGCAGCCGCTGAAGCAGCTATTGGATTAGCTATTGTTCTGGCAATATATCGGAACAGAAAATCAACTCGTATTGATCAATTTAATTTGTTAAAATGGTAACATAGTAACATTCCCAGATTTTCAATCTATCTCTCTATTTCATTCAAATAGATAATAGGTCTATTTATCTAATAATGAATCTACATATATATCCTATCTGGATTTTGTACAGATAGATATAGTGTTACGATCAATCTGGAACATGATTGATATTGAACAAATTGCCTGGATGATGCAATAGGGACAACAGAGATAGTACAATCAATGATATTATTGATTTTCAATAATATCTTGTTATTTGCCATCGTTTTGTTATTGGCCATATATTCATTATATAACCTTCTATAATGAAAACTTTTTACATAAAAACTAATGGGAGTTCTTAGATCCAATGGCACATTCAGTCAAAATTTATGATACATGTATTGGTTGTACCCAGTGTGTACGGGCTTGTCCCACAGATGTATTGGAAATGATACCTTGGGAAGGATGTAAAGCTAAACAAATTGCTTCTGCTCCAAGAACAGAAGACTGTGTAGGTTGTAAGAGGTGTGAATCCGCTTGTCCAACGGATTTCTTAAGTGTACGTGTTTATTTATGGCATGAAACAACTCGCAGTATGGGTCTAGCTTACTGACCCATATGCACAATGAAAATGGTTAGATCTATCCCATACCTATTTTGAATTCCTCCTTTTTTCTTTCACTGATCAAAACCCATACTCGACCAAGATCTCGAGCATGGGTTTTGATATCGGAAGTATCTTTGCTTGCTATTATGAGCAATTTACCTTGGTTAACCATAATTGTGATTTTGCCCATATCTGCGGGTTTGTTAATCCCATTATTTCCCCATCGAGGGAATAAGATTATTCGATGGTATACTCTGGGTATTTGCTTATTAGAGCTCCTTTTAATAACCTATACATTCCGTTATCATTTCAATTTGGATAATTCATTAATCCAATTGGAAGAGAATTACAATTGGATAGATCTTATTAATTTTCATTGGCAACTGGGAATTGATGGACTTTCCATTGGACTTATTTTATTGACGGGGTTTGTTACTACTTTAGCTGCTTTGGCCGCTTGGCCAGTTACTCGAAATGCACGATTGTTGCATTTCTTGATGTTGGCAATGTACAGCGGCCAATTAGGATTATTTGCTTCTCGAGATATTTTACTTTTCTTTCTCACGTGGGAGTTGGAACTAATTCCCGTTTACCTACTTCTATCCATGTGGGGGGGTAAAAGACGTTTATATTCGGCCACAAAATTTCTTTTATACACTGCAGGTGGTTCTATTTTCATTTTAATGGGGGCTTTAAGTATGGGTCTCTATGGCTCTGATGAGCCCACATTTGATTTAGAAATATTGGCTAATAGACATTATCCCATAGCACTCGAAATAGTTTTTTATTTAGGATTCTTTATCGCTTATGCAATCAAATTGCCAATCTTCCCTTTACATACCTGGTTGCCGGATACTCATGGAGAAGCGCATTATAGTACATGTATGCTTTTGGCCGGAGTTCTCCTTAAAATGGGAGGATATGGATTGATCCGAATCAATATGGAATTACTACCTCATGCGCATTCTCTATTTTCCCCGTGGTTGGTAATAATAGGGGCGTTGCAAATTATCTATGCAGCCCTAACTTCTATGGGTCAACGTAATTTGAAAAGGAGGATAGCATATTCATCCATATCTCATATGGGTTTTGTAATTCTAGGAATTGGTTCCCTGACAGATATAGGGCTCAATGGAGCCATTTTGCAAATGATTTCTCATGGATTAATTGGTGCTGCACTTTTTTTCCTGGTAGGAACCAGTTACGATAGGATACGTACTCTTTTCCTTGACGAAATGGGAGGAATTGGTATAGCAATTCCTCAAATATTTACTATGTTCAGTAGCTTTTCAATGGCTTCTCTCGCATTGCCAGGAATGAGTGGTTTTGTAGCAGAATCTATGATATTTTTGGGAATAATTAATAGTAATTATTATTCTTCAACCTTTCGAATCATTATTATTACAATAGCCGTAGTTGGCATGATATTAACCCCCATCTATTTGTTATCTATGTTACGCCAAATGTTCTTTGGATATAAGGTTTTGAATGTCCCGAACCCCTATTTCACGGATTCGGGACCACGCGAAATTTTTATTTTGATATGTGTTTTTCTACCCATATTAGGTATTGGTCTTTATCCCGATCTAGTTTTATTTCTATACAATTATAAGGTAGAAGCCATTTTCTCTGGATCTTTCTCTTTCTATGAATAGCCAAAAAAATCTACCGGAGGATAGATTTGATATCTAGCTAAAAAATCTAAATGAGAGAGTATTTTCTTTCTAAATAGAAAGTTCAAGTTATTTCAAGTAGTGATTCTACGATTCTATAATCACCTTTTGAAATAACTTGGACAATTTAAGTATTGATCTCAGTTATCAATAATAACTGAATAATTCTATTTATTATATCCCTGCGGGAATTTATTGCATTTATGGTTTTAGGCTAAACCAGCCATCCATAGCTGTGTAAACCTATTCCTAATAGATCAACCCCCAAATAACAGATCCAAACTATAAAAAATCCTAGAGAAGCTACAATTGCCGGTTTCTCACCTTGCCAACCCCTATTTATTCTAGTATGTAGATAAATAGCATATATAGTCCAAGTAATTAATGCCCAAGTTTCTTTGGGGTCCCAGCTCCAATAAGATCCCCATGCTTCATTGGCCCATACTGCTCCAGAAAGAATACCTATGGTTAGAAGAGAGAACCCTATACCAATGATACGATAACTCCAATGGTCTAATTGGGAAGTCATTTGATATTGACGGGAATTCGTCAATGGAAAATTAAAAGCGTTTTCCAAATCATTTTCTTCTTGATCGCGTGAATACCTATTTTTATTGGTAAGGAAGGACCGTAAAAAGCAATTGTTTGTAATAAGAACAATTTTTCGATTTATTTGAGACGTAATGATCAAATACGCTATTGATGATAGCGATCCACATAAAAGAGTTGCATAACTAAGCAATATCATACTTACATGCATCATTAACCAATGAGATTGTAAAGCGGGTACTAACATTGCAGATTGCTGCATTTTTTCCGGAAGACCTAAAGTAGCAAACCCTTGAGTCAACATAGCACTTGTTGCAGTTATCGCACCTAACCACCGAGTATCCCGGCTCCATATATCTATAACTATATGAATCAAACAGGAACTCCATGAAAGAAACATGAATGACTCATACAAATTACTTAACGGTAAATGTCCCGAATAAAGCGAACGAGTAACCAATGATCCGGTTATACAAACAAAAGTAACTATCATGCCCTTTCCCCCCGAACTACTTAGTTCTTCAATTTGATAAACTAAGGTTACCCAATAAATGGCAGTAACAACAGAAATAAGGGAAAAAGAGACATGAGCTGGTATATGTTCTAATGTGATTAATATCATAATAAACCCATTTCTTAATTTGATTTTGAATAGGAATGATGAGACAAATAGCAAATCGGCTGATTTGTCATGAAACTATAGACATAGATCTAACAATGATAGTATGTCTAATCTATAGGCCAGGGATGTAATCCATGGTATCTTATACCCAGAATGCCACCACTCGGATTCGAACCGAGATGCTCTAGCACTGCTTCCTAAGAGCAGCGTGTCTACCAATTTCACCATGGTGGCTTGTTGGTACTCAACATTATAAGGATATATATCACAAATTGTCAATAGATTTGCATACTTTGGTGTTTTCCATTTGATGCTCTTGATTGAATCAATGTAATATTGGTCGTTATAACGGGGCATGGCGCAGTTTGGTAGCGTGCCATCTTGGGGTGATGGAAGTCGTGGGTTCAAATCCCGCTGCTCCGAAAGACGAGAAATAATCCCATTCAGTTTCGTCATTAAAAAATATATAGATAAGAATTATCTAGATGGAATCAGAGCAGCTAGATTTCAAACATGTAAAAATGAAAAGGGCTAAAGTTTTTATATTCTTCTTTTCTCAGGATTTTTTTGGAATGGTTGAGAAATCTTCTATGTACAAAAATTGGTCGGTGAGGGCGGCTGTACTATACCTAATTTATGACCGTGTCCCTTTCGTCCGACTACCCTTGCAAGTGCCTCGACCTTGAATAAATAAAAAAGGTTTCCCTTCCCGTCGCTGTTCGTTGTTCAGGGTCCTGAAGGGTGTAGTATATTTGCTGGTGTTACGCACAATCCAATTCATTGATGGATTTCTATTTTATTTGGATGATCCAGAGGGCTCTTCCTTTGCCGTGTAATAAAAACCTAACGACCGATCGAGATGGATTTAGTTGTCGTAAAACCTTTTGGACGACCGGTCGAGATGGATTTAGTTGTCGTAAAACCTTTTGGACGGCCGGTCGAGATGGATTCAGCTGTCGCAAAACTTTTTGAACGGCCGGTCGAGATGGATTCAGCTAAAGAAAAAGCTTTTACTGCGGCTCGGTATGCTTTTCCCTTCCAAATATTTCTACGAATTCTTTTTCTGGATTTAGAAGTACGTTTCTTTGGAACTGCCATAATGAACAATATTTTTCAGCTATCTAGTTCGATGTGAAGGACATCTATGTGTCTATCCATATTATAGAGTTCTTTCTGAGGGAAAAACTATAATAAAAAACAACTGCCCGGTGAATTACTTCATTCAAAAATGAAGTAATTCATTCATTTTTATTCTTTTGGGGAACCAATTAGTTTAATCAATTCGGGGTTTTTCACTTTTGGTCTCAATTCTTGCGTATATATTCATTATTCAGTTTCGGGTGGAAAGCAATTATGTAATTTGAACATATTAAATCTATTAATACCCTAGGCTATGGAATAACCATAATATTCTCCCCAAGGGGTCTTGTTAAGTCTCATTATAAACACTACTATTCATCTTCAGTATAATAAATTTATAAAACCTCTCTATCGCTCTAGTTCATAAAACTAGATGCTAGGGAGTGTTTTATAAAAAAGGGGTTACTGGATGTACACAATTCTCTCTATATCTGAGTACCTAGACTGAAAACTAGGAGCTAGAATTCCTTCTGGCTCATCTAGCTAATATTTTATTATTATTGATCGATGCAAATCTGGTATTTGCAGGAAATAAGAGTAAAAGGGGTATGAAATGGATGGGATCCATATTCTATCGTTCTTCTTGGTTCGGGACCTCTTCTATTTAATGTTTAGAACATTATCTTCAGGATCTAGTGGATTCTAAACCAAGAAGGGGGGGGGAATAGAAAAATATCTTGAATAATTAGTTGATCTTCCTATGGAATTCCTATATAAATATGCTCGGATCGTGCCTTTCCTTCCGCTTTTAGCTTCTGCGGCAATAGGATTAGGGTCCTTACTTTTCCCAGTAGCAACTAAGAGTCTGCGCCGTATATGGGCTCTGATTAGCATTTTTATGATAAGCACAGCTATGCTTCTTTCTTTCAATCTGTTCTTACAGCAAATTACCGGCGGCCCCATTTATCGATATTTTTGGTCCTGGATCATCAATAAGAATTTTTCTTTAGAGTTGGGCTATTTGATTGACCCACTTACTTCCATTATGTTAGTATTAATTACTACTGTTGGAACCATGGTTCTGATCTACAGTGATCATTATATGTCTCATGATGAAGCATACGTGAGGTTTTTTGCTTACCTCAATTTTTTCAATGCATCCATGCTAGGGCTAGTTATTAGCCCCAATCTGGTACAAATCTATATCTTTTGGGAATTAGTAGGAATGTGCTCTTATTTATTGATAGGATTCTGGTTTACGCGACCCAGCGCGGCTGATGCTTGTCAAAAAGCCTTTATAACAAACCGTGCAGGGGATTTTGGACTCTTATTAGGAATCCTAGGGTTTTATTGGGTAACAGGTAGTTTTGAATTTCACTATTTGTCCAAAAAATTAAACGAATTCATTGCCAATGATGGAGCTGGTTCATTCTTTGCTACTTCGTGTGCTTTTCTCTTATTCCTAGGTCCAGTAGCAAAATCCGCACAATTCCCACTTCATGTATGGTTACCTGATGCTATGGAAGGACCCACTCCTATTTCAGCTCTTATACATGCCGCTACTATGGTAGCAGCAGGAATTTTTCTTGTAGCTCGATTGTTTCCCCTTTTCAGAACTCTACCTTTAATAATGAATTTCATCTCTTGGATAGGTGGAATAACAGCTCTATTGGGAGCTACTATGGCTCTTGCTCAAAAAGATCTTAAAAAAGGCTTGGCTTATTCCACTATGTCTCAATTAGGTTATATGATGTTGGCCCTGGGTATAGATTCTTATCGAGCTGCTCTGTTCCATTTGATTACACATGCTTATTCCAAAGCATTATTGTTTCTAGGATCTGGATCAGTTATCCATTCCATGGAACCTAT